AACGTATAAGTTATCATACTTGCGTAACCGTTCTCCGGGTCTGCAGCAAGTACTCCAATCAGAATATATCCAATTTGGCTTATAGAGGGATAAGCTAGCATACGTTTCATACTTATTTGAGTAATGGCAATTAGATTTCCTACTATCATGCTAGAAGTAGCTAATAATCCTACCACGATATGCCACTCATTAGAGAAATATGGAAAAGTTAGACCGAAGAGTCGCGTAAATAAAGCTGGAGCTGCTACTTTAGAGGTAACGGAGAAAAAAGCAACGACTGGTATAGGAGAGTCAGAGTCGAAAAGAGGATTTCCGATCTTTCCGCTCATTCAGAACCGTGCATGAAATTCTTACTTCACACGGCTCCTGGTTCATAAGAGATTCATAACTGATTTTGCTCCCAGAACCCTCCTCGTGTATGTTTCAAACCCATTCTTCTTTGAATAATTCATAATCATTCAATATGGGGATTAATTGTTAACTTCTCGAGGAATCCCTCATCATTTGTTTGGATTACCCACCAGCAGTTTCGTCTCGAATTCTTTCTTGCTTGTTTGCCCTTCTTCATTTTTCAACGGAATCCTTTCAACAACTAAAACTACTTGTTGAGTTGGTAGGCACACGTCGGGCGGGAGAGACAAATTGCGACTTTTTTCGTTCCTAGCAAAGTAAGCGCACATATTCTTCAATTTAATAATATCTTGGGGTGATTTATCAACTTGGAGGGATTTGTCAGTAGCTTTTGAAAGATCAAGCCTATTCACCTTCCATCAAATTGTGAAAAATTACACAGAAATAAATTGGATTTATAGCCAAATCCGCATAAACTACCAATCTTTCTCTTTCTTCTTTTTTTATTTCAAAAAATATACCCATAATAAAAGAGAGAATGGAAATAGATATTTAGATCTATGATAGAAAAGGGGGTCTACCAAATATCGCCATTTACCTCTGTTTTACTCGTATATTATTAGTTGAACAATGCATTAATCTTATTATACGGCAAGAGAAAAGCTAATTTAGGTAACTACTATCGTGGGGAGATTTTTGCATTTCCGTGCACTCGCAGGACGCCCCAAAAAACAATTATGACTTTATATACTTATTCGTCATGATTAATTTGTTTTTCAAACGAATCACACTCCTTCATATACATCAGGAGTCCATTGATGGAAAGGAACGAGAGAAAGTTTAAATGCCATTCCAACTGTAATAAACGCAATAGCAATATAGATTACAGTGAAATACTGACTAAACGGGAGTTCACTTGCTATTTTATCAAGCTGAAGCTGTCCACCGGAAATTCCATACAACAAAGAAAAACCATATAGTAGAAGAGACGAGCTTGCTCCACCCATCAATATAAATTTCGTAGTTGCTTCATTTGATCTTATATCCCTTTTAGTATGTCCAGACAAAAAACAAGAAGATAGGCTTGAAAGCTCCAATGCCACGTAAAGGGTGGCCAAATCATTTGCCCAGCAAAGAACCATTCCGCCCGAACCTGCAGTTAATATGAAAAACAGAAATTCTGCCAAAGCCATTTTTGAACATCGTATGTAATCAATTGATAACAGAACAGATAATATCGAACAGGTCAACAGAAGAAATCTAAATATATAACTAAAATTACTGATTCGAGAATTTTCGAAAGAGATTAAGAAAAATTGGATTCCCCATTGACATAGTGAAGCAACCACGCCAATTAACATAGATATTAACGAAATTTGGTAAAGCAAAGTTGTATTTTTTCCCTTGTTTGATAAATCGATTACAATAACTGTAATTAAACTGAAAATTAAAATACATTCCGGCAAAGTTGACAGATTACCGATTGAACTTTTTCAACTTTGACATAGTCTTATCAATTATGTTAGATTATTACTAGTTGGCATCCATGGCTGAACGGTTAAAGCACCCAACTCATAATTGGCGAATTCACAGGTTCAATTCCTGTTGGATGCAAATAAATAGTAAAGGATAACTGAAAAATGTTTTTGTAAAACAGGTAGATCCGAGATTGATGGCAAAGAGATACAAACTAGTAAACTATACAGGAGTTATAAAGGAAAAAGATCAAAAAGAATTAAAAGTAACTAAATAAAGCGAGAAGGATACTACGGAGAAGCCAAAAAATCAATTGATTACCGAAAAGTCTATTCGTTTGTTGCAACAAAATCAATATACTTTTCATGTAGATTCGAGGTTAACTAAAGCTGAAATGAAAAGTTGGATTGAACAGATTTTTGATGTTAAAGTCAAAGGGATCAACAGTAGTCGAGTAAGAACTAAAAAAAAAAGAACTGGATTGAATTCTACGGGTAAAAAAAAAATGATTATTAGACTTCGATCTAATTTCTCTATTCCACTATTTATAAACTAAAACTTGGGAAGAGTTTGTCTTCCTATCAAATAAATATGCATAAAAATAAAGGGGAAGAATTAAGTATGGCTATATGATTATATGGGTCGTATACTCCAGGCACCCGTAACCGAGCTATTCTGCAATTTGGTGAAACAACGGAATCGAAGCCCCGCAAACAATTAACTTATTTTAGAATGTCTAAAACTGGTCGCAACAATGCGGGAATCATTACCAGTAGACATAGAGGGGGCGGACACAAACGTTTATATCGTAAAATTGATTTTCGGCGCGACAAGTTGAATGTTGACGGAAGAGTAGCCAGTATTGAATACGACCCCAATCGAAACGCTTTTATCTGTTTAATCAACTACACAGATGGTCATAAAAGATACATTTTGCATCCACGGGGGGTGGGGATTGGAGACATCGTAACATCTAGTCCTGACGCATCCATTTCAGTTGGAAATGCCCTACCTCTGAGTGCGGGTTGAATAGTTGATTCGCGTATTTCGAAACTAATCGATCGGGTTGTAGGCTTGGCCCGAAAACCTCGCACTACTTAAATAGAATGAAGTAAACCTGGTTAGGGTAACCAAAGAGGGACAGCAGCGCGTGCTAAAGTCTGGAGCAATTCAACATATATCAAATTGCAAAGGTAAAATAATATGGAAACAGATAAATAATCTCAAAATTGTAATAACAAAAAGAGGGCGTTCTATGAAGGCGTAAAAATTACGAATTCAAGACACTCGATTTGGCAGTCGGAGGCAAAATTGAAGCCACAGAATGACGTAAAAAAGAAATGCGTAGAATTGTAACTACGTTAATGCTAAAGAGAGGGGGTTTCCTAAGTTATCCCGAACATTTACTAATGCTAACGCGAATCATCAAAGTCACCAATTCTGTTGCTAAATCCTTTTGAATTACTAAATTATTAAGAGAAAGCCAGATGCGGGCAAAGAAGCCAAGGATGTAACATAAATGGCTCAAAAATTACTCGCTTTTTAGTAAGCATCAATTGAATTTGGTGCTACCAAAACCTAGCAGTAGTGCCTTTCATATCCGGAAAGCTGTATGCTTCGAAAGAAGCTTGTACAGTTTGGGAAGGGATCTTCCCGAATCGTTTTTTCTTTTAAGGATAAGTAAGAGGAGGGGGGAGGGTCTACCTCGACCAGAATACCTTTAGGTACTATTATACATAATATAGAATTAAAATCTGGGAGAGGCGGATAATCGGTTAGATCAGCCGGCGCAGCAGCGAAAGTAGTTGCAAAGGAAGGGAAACTAGCTACATTGAGATTACCTTCCGACGAAATTCGTTTAATATCTCAGAATTGTTTAGCAAGTATCGGACGAGTCGGAAACATTGATATTAACAACGAAGGCTTGGGAAAAGCTGGATCCAAGCGCTGGTTAGGTAGACGGCCTAAAGTGAGAGGTTCAGCTATGAATCCTGTAGACCATCCCCACGGAGGGGGGGAGGGCAAAACATCGATTGGTAGAAGAAACCCATCAACTCCTTGGGGGCGTGTTGCGCTTGGACAAAGGAGTCGGAGAAGTGGAAAATATAGCAACCCCCTCATACTTCGTCGACGTAAAGGGTATTGATATATGAAAATATTAAACGGGGGTTAATCAGCTACGGCACGTTCATCAAAAAAAGGCCCTTTTGTAGCTAATCATTTAATAAGGGAAGTTGAAAATCTTAATATACGAAAAGAGAGAAAGTTGGTTGTCACTTGGTCTCGAGCTTCTGCAGTCGTACCCATCATGATTGGTCACACCATTGCCGTGTATAATGGGCGGGAGCACCTACCTATTTATGTAACCGATCGCATGGTGGGTCATAAATTGGGTGAATTTGTACCCACTCGTAATTTTAAGGGACATGCAAAAAATGATAAAGGATCTCGTCGATAATTGGGAAATTATATCTTATGAAAAACGAAAAAACACCAGAATTTGGAGCGCAAGCTCTGGGAAAAAATATTCGTGTGTCAGCTATCAAAATGAGACGGATTCTCAATCAAATCCGGGGTTGTTCATACGGAGAAGCACTTGTATTACCCGAATTTATGCCTTACAAAACATGTTTTGTAGTATCGCAACTAATACTTTCTGCAGCGGCAAACGCCAATGCCAATTTTGGATTGAATAAATCCGATTTGTTCATTAGTGAGGCCTGAGTCGAGAATTCTACCTATTTGAGAAGGTTCCGCCCTCGAGCACAAGGCCGAGGTTGCCCGATAAAGAAACCCATTTGCAAAGTAACTATTAAGTCAAAGTTTAACAAAGTTGGAGATATGGAAAGATGATTCCATATAGAATGTTTACCCATTGGAACGTTTCGTTTCAAGAAGCTGCAAGAGAAAAATACTTTAATAAATTTATATCGAGTTGAGGAAAAATAGATATGGGGCGAAAGATTCATCCACTCGGTTTTCGACTCGGTGTAAATTAGAAGCATTATTCTCATCGGTTCGCACAGACAAAAGATTACCCAAAATTTCTTGAAGGGGATAAACAGATACGCACCTCTATCGAGAGATATATTGCAAAACATATGACAGATGCCACAAATTACGGCGGAGTTGGACGTATTGAAATCCGGCGGAAAACAGATCTAATTCGGGTTGATATACATACGGGATTTCCTGATTTACTTATTGAAGAACATGATTTGGGGATTAGTCAAATGAGGGGCTATATCGAGAACATTTTAGGAATCGAAACTCGGAAGCTCCGAGTAGTACTAACTAGCATCACCCAACCATATGGAGAACCAAAAATCTTGTCGGAACATGTTGCCTCACAATTAAGAAATAGAGTTCCTTTCCGACGAACTATGAAAAAAGCAATCGAATTGGTTGGAAGAACCGGCGATAGAGGTATCAAGATACAAATAGCCGGACGCCTCAACGGTAGTGAGATGGCTCGGGTTGAATGGGCTCGGGAAGGTCGAGTCCCCCTCCAAACCATTAAAGCTCGTATTGGATATTCATACCACCCGGCTCAGACAATTTATGGGGTTTTAGGCATAAAGACCTGGACATTTAGGGGTACTGGTTGATCCTTACCTTATGAAAGAAGAACTATTTAACAAATTTTGACAGAACTTTAGTTAGCTTCATCCTATTCCAGTTTCAATCTTTTCATTTCAAATTCAAAAGATCTTTGCTATGCTTAGTGTGTGACTCGTTCAAGTAACATCTCTTTATCCATAAAAAAAGACTAATTGATTGGGTAATGGACCATCTGTTTCCGAGTACTAAATAACTGAAAGCTGGAGACAATACAGAATCGGTTTATCCCATCGCAATTGGAATTTCTATCCATGGAAAATCTTCTCATGGGAAAGCTGAAACAAATACCAATTTATGATTACTTCGATAAAGAAAAGTCAAAATAATTGAATTTTTATTTATTGAAATCGTATGGTTAACCGCTCAACCCCCGAAAAGCTGCGTGATGTCGCATCGATTTATAAAGTATCAATATCGGAGTAAAATAGAGCTTTGAGTCAATTAATCCTAGGAATGTTGACTCAATAAAAATGATATTGGGTAAAAAGCTCCGTCGACGGGAGGGGGGACCCAAACGTTTGTTCTAAGAGAATGAAAAAACGAGAGGACTTCCGAATCTCATTCATTCAGTGAATTAATTTCGAGATTTGGCAGATGGGATAGCGGGAGAAGCCTATACTTTAAAATAAAAAAAAAAATAGATTAGAAGATCGAGCTTATTCTCGCCCGTGGATTTAGTACTAAATAATAGTTGAAGTACTACTCGTGGATTGAATAAAGAATAATATGGAATGATAAAAGAATAGTTAATAAGTTGACAAAATATGAGAAGTGGTATCAAATTCATGAGGAGCCGGTTGGAGGTAGACTCCCGCGTTCGGTTCTGTATCAGAGATTGATAAATTCTGTCAATATCGACTGTAACCCCAGACGAATTAAATATCGTAAACAACATAGAGGAAGACTCAAGGGAATATCTAATCGCGGCAATGCCATCTCCTTCGGAAAATTTGCTCTTCAAGCCCTCGAACCTGCTTGGATTACTGCTAGACAAATAGAGGCGGGAAGGAGGTCAATAACGCGCTATGCTCGTCGAGGCGGGAAGCTGTGGATACGCATCTTTCCCGACAAACCCATTACGATGAGACCCGCGGAAACGCGTATGGGGTCGGGCAAGGGATCTCCGGAATATTGGGTATCCGCAATTAAACCAGGACGGATAATTTATGAATTGAGTGGGGTATCGGAGGATGTAGCCAAAATCGCTATGGTAATGGCTGCCCACAAAATACCCGTACCTACTCGAGTAATAACTACTGCCGAATCGTGATACTTGTGAAAAACAAAGAAATATATAAACCAATGATTGAAAAAGAAGTGATGGCAATGATAGCATCTAGGGCTTTATCCCGATTGTTAGTAAAGCAAATCAACTTTATCAATCCAATTGGTTTAGGTTAGTCACAATAGCGGTAATTAACTTATTTCCAAAAATCTGTGGAATATATTTCCTTTCATTCAGATGTAGTACAAATAAACCTATCATTTTTCTCGATTACCAAACGATTCAAACTCAAAGTTATTCAGATGTAGCAGACAACAGCGGAGCCCGGAAATTAATGTGTATTCGAGTGTTAGGAACCGGCAACCGCAAATATGCGGGTATGGGTGATATTATAATGGCTGTAGTCAAGGAAGCAGTACCCAATATGTCTTTAAAAAGATCAGAAGTAGTTAGGGCGGTGGTAGTATGTACTCGCAAAGGGATAAAACGATGTAACGGAATGATTGTTGGATTTGACGACAATGCGGCTGTTATTATTAACCAGGAAGGAAATCCCAGAGGGACTAGGATTTTCGGTCCAGTAGCTAGGGAATTGAGGGACTACAATTTTGCCAAAGTAGTCTCTTTAGCTCCTGAGGTGTTGTAAAGATTAATAATTGAATTAACTTAGCATTATCAGTTTGATAAAGTTTCAAACCTAATTTATAAACTCGGTTTTAAACTTTATCAAATGTCTCTAAATATACCGAATATACAAAATCAAATTAGCTGAAACAGAAGAAGACAAGGTGTTAGGAATCATTCTAGTATTGATAACTGCAAAAACTACTGATTGATATTTTATGACTAATGATGCTATCTCTACCACACTTACTGCCATAAGAAACGGCAACACAAGAAAGAAAGCTATAATCATAATACCTGCCACTAAAATGACTGAACGCATCGTAGAGATTTTGGTGGAAGAAGGTTTTATAAAGAACGCTGTAAAGCACAAGGATAATAATGGGAAAGAGTTTATGGATGTGAGCTTGAGATATCTCGGTAAGAAAAAGGACCCCTACATTGCAGTTATCAAACGTATTAGCAAACCTGGCTTGAGAGTCTATTCCGATCGTCGTCAAATTCCTAAAATATTGGGCGGTATGGGAATTGCAATTTCATCAACATCGCATGGACTTATTACAGATCGAGAGGCTCGACAAAAAGAGATTGGGGGGGAGATTCTGTGCCACGTTTGGTAATTCGGAAACTTTTTCCCAACGGAAGATAACTTGTTTTCAAAACGACTACGTTATAAATAGACTGTTAGCGAAATCAACTGAGTTAGCAATTTATCGAAGAAATCTACGATTTAAGGGGGGGTTATTTAACTCGGATGATGAAGAAGCAGAATCCTATTGACATAGAAGGTACAGTTACCGAATCGCTTCCCAATGCTATGTCTTGAGTTTGTTTGGATAATGGATGCCAAGTTTTGACCCACATATCGGGAAAGATTTGACGGAGTTACATAAGAATATTACCGGGAGATAGAGTAAGAGTTGAATTAAGTCCTTATGATCTTACCAAAGGGTGTATCATTTATCGACTTCGAAGTAGACAGACAAATAACAATCAATAGATCTTGATATTGGTGCCGTCATCTAGTCCTTATCTGCTTGTTCAACTTTTTGTTTTAATTCGTAAAAAAGAGTAATGTATTTCAAATCTATCAATAGATTTATTCAACTAATTTAAGGCTGTAGCTACGAAAATTCGTGCCTCTATTCGCAAAATATGTGAAAAGTGTCGATTGATTCGTAGACGTGGACGAATCATGGTAATTTGTTGCAACCCAAAGCATAAGCAGAGGCAAGGATAGTCAAAATAGTTAGGCGTAGAACTAATTAACAATTAATAATAGCCTTTGGATATAAAGAATCAATTAACTATGTCAACTAACTCAAAAAAGATTCGTTCACGAAAGGTAAAGCGCGGAGTACAGAAGGGGGTTATTCATATCCAAGCAAGTTTCAATAATACCATTATTACTGTTACGGACGTTCGGGGATAGGTAGCTACTCGGTGTTCGGCTGGTGCCTGTGGCTTTAAAGGTACACGCAAAAGTACACCATTTGCTGCCCAAGCTGCAGCAGAAAATGCTATCCGTACTTCAATGGAACGGGGTATGAAGCAAGCAGAAATTACGATGAGCGGACCCGGCCCTGGAAGAGACACTGCTTTGCGGGCCATTCGACGAAGCGGCGTAATCCTCAGTTTTGTACGTGATGTGACTCCCATGCCATATAATGGGTGCCGACCCCCCCGAAGAAGACGTGTTTAATTAGTCGTTATATAAAACCTAAAGGGGGATTCTTTTATGCTTACGTGTGAGAAGTCGATCTGTACCCAGGCAATTCAATTAAAATGTGTCGAATCTAGGGTAGAAAGTAAGCGTCTTCATTATGGTCGTTTCGCCGTATCTCCCTTTAAAAAGGGCCAAGCTAGTACTGTGGGAATTGCCATGCGTAGAGCATTACTAGAAGAGATTCGAGGGACGAGTATAACATGTGCACGGTTTCACGGAGTTGTCCACGAGTATTCCACAGTAACGGGTATTAAAGAGACAATACATGATGTTTTAGTTAATCTAAAGGAAGTTGCACTTAAGGGAGACTCCAATGATGTTAAAGAAGCAATTTCATCCGTAACAGGTCCCAAAGAAATAACTGCGGGTGATATATCATTCCCACCCTCTGTTAAAGCGGTTGATAATTTGCAACATATAGTTACTATTACTCAACCAATATCTGTAAATATTGAATTAAAAATTGAGAAAGATCGCGGATACCGAATAGAAAATCTAGATGGATCTAAAAATGGAGAATTTCCTGTTGATGCTGTATTTATGCCCGTTCGAAACGTAAATTATAGCGTACATTTATTTGGAAGTGGTAAAGCGACGCGAGAAATATCACTCATTGAAATATGGACTAATGGTAGTCCGACCCCAGACGAGGCAATTAGCGAGGCTTCTGAAAAACTAATAGAACTATCAAGTCCTTTTTTGCACGTAAAACAAGAAGACGTCTCCTACTCAGGAGATTATAAAGGTCTCTTTCCCTCAATGAAGTTATCTTCACAACTTCATGATGGCAATGAACTAGCGAAAAAGCTATCCGAAGATACGTTTATTGACCAACTAGAATTACCTGCCAGAGCCTCTAATTGTCTCAAAAAAGCACAAATACACACCATCGCCGATTTGCTTAATTACAGCCGAGAAGATTTATCAAAAATAAAGAGTTTTGGACAAAAATCTGTAGATCAGGTGTCAAAAGCTTTGTGGGAACGTTTCGCCTCAGAATTACCCCGAAATAAGGTACATATTCAATAGTAAAAACAAATGGAGGAATCCAATTTTTATTATTTCTGAAACAAGCGATCTCATCTCTTCTGTGTTACACCTTTATTTTCAAAAGTTTTAGAGGGAAAATGTGAGTTAACCAAACCTGTTAAATTAGAAGTTGATTCTTAATTATTTTTTAGTAAAAAAAATAGAAATCAATTATCTAAAGATTTCAATATTTTGATTCAAAATGAACCAAGTCTGGGGAAGTCTTGTCCTAGCCCGGGGGCTGACAATTGTTCCCTAGACTAAATTCAAATATTTTTTAGGTTAATGGTAGATGGGAAAGTGTTAGAAAAGCCCCGAAGTTAGAGATCCATCTATGGGTAAAGTTGCCCCAATACCTGACCAAATAGCGACCACGGTGCCAATTGCGAAGACTGTTGTGGCTACTGGGCGCCGAAACGGATTCTGAAATTTATTGACATTTTCGAGAAAAGGAACGGTCAACAAGCCTGCGGGTACCGACGCCATTAAAAGAACACCTAATAGTTTATTGGGCACTGTGCGAAGTATTTGAAACACAGGATAAAAATACCATTCAGGTAATATTTCCAAAGGAGTTGCAAATGGATTTGCCGGTTCACCAATCATTGATGGTTCTAAAACAGCCAAACCTACGGTACATGCGATGGTTCCCAATATTACTACAGGAGATATATATGAAAGATCATTGGGCCAAGCGGGTTCCCCATAGTAATTATGCCCCATACCTTTAGCTAATTTTGCTCTCGAAACGGGATCGTTCAGGTCAGGTTTTTTTGTTATTGGGGTGGACTTCTCATTCCCCCACAAGAATCGAACGTGAGAATTTCTCCTCATACGGCTCGAGCAGATGTGAAATTCTCTCATCCTGCAATGGTTAGGTTGGCAAATAGAGAGAGGACAAATACACAAAAAAGTTATTTTGCAACATGGCTTCTGATCCGAATCAGCTCAATAACGGAAGAAGGCTTCGCGGGTTATCTCGTACCCTATACCCACGCGTAAGTTTATACAAGACAAAATACTTATAAACTAAGGTATAGAATTTTAACTTGTTACAACGTTGGCTATATATATCTTTAGATCGTTTTTTTACCCCAACGGCTGTAATTAACGTTTGATACGAAAGAAATGTACGCATCATATTAAAAACCGTATGTTCAAAAGCTTCATACAATCCCAATTAGATCTATTGGGTTTCACGAGGCCTTTCAAAACTTTTGAATCGATCATGGAAAACATTCTCCAAACAGCTTTAGTTTTAGTCCGAAAAAATATATTTTTATATCCAGGTTTCGAATCTTAGTCCAAAAGAGGGGTTGGAAAGAAGATACATCTTTGGCTGCAGCAGTATCCGACTGAGCGTCTGCATAACCTACACGTCTCGAGACAAGTCACACACTCCCGTAATCCAATTTTTTTCCTTTTATACTTCAATCATTTTGTCTCAATAGTTTGAGACGATAACTAAATCCGCTGGATAACTTATCATTCGATTTAGTAATAAGTATCAGCGGCGACAGAATTATAACCCCTTAAAGAACTTGAAGGTGAGATTCCCCGCCGATGTAGCGATAGCTATTTTTCTCACCCCTGACTTATGACTGAATCGTGAGGGACCCGGAATGCCTTGTTTACGGATCATTGAGAAATGCATCAGCATAAAAACAGCAGTAAGAAGTGGCAACACAAAAGTGTGTAAACTGTAAAAACGGGTTAATGTTGATTGGCCAACACTAGCACTTCCCCGTAATGACTCTACTAATGAAGACCCTACTAGGGGAATAGCTTCGGGTACGCCGGTTACAATTTTGACGGCCCAGTAACCAATTTGATCCCAGGGTAGGGAATATCCAGTTACACCGAAAGAGACGGTTAATACAGCTAGAATCACCCCAGTAACCCAAGTCAATTCGCGAGGTTTTTTGAATCCGCCCGTGAGGTAAACCCGAAATACATGCAAAATCATCATTAATACCATCATACTTGCTGACCACCGATGAACAGACCGAATCAGCCAACCAAAATTAACTTCAGTCATTATATATTGAACTGAAGAAAAAGCTTCTGTAACAGTCGGACGATAATAAAAGGTCATGGCAAAACCGGTGGCTACTTGAACCAAGAAGCGAGTCGGCGTGATTCCCCCCAAGCAATAAAATATATTCACATGTGGAGGAACATATTTACTAGTAACATCGTCCGCAATTGCCTGAATTTCTAGGCGCTCCTCAAACCAATCATATACCTTAGTGAGATAGGTAAGCCTTTTCAGCTCCCTCTTCGTAAACTGTGCATGAAGCTTTTTCCTCACACAGCTTAAGCAAAGTTTTAGCATCGCCAACGTTCACTAACTGTGCCAATTTCAGTAACAATTAGTAGTTACTCGGGTTAAAAAGCGTGGCAGATCCCCCACATCTCTTATCCCTTAATGGGACTATATCCTCTAATGGGGAAAGGGGGCTACTCATTCCCGGAAAAATTGGAAATACAATTTACTTCGATCTCATGTTAGCTTTTATTTATAAATCAAAACTTAGCCATTTTAGCGTCATGGGAAATCTCTAAATCTTATCGACGTAACCCCCCCCTCGATCTTTTTTTAGGTAGGGGGAGGTAGATAAATGAATAGACTTTATTTCGTTCTGATCTAATTCCTTTTTGTCTCAACGGAACTTTAGATCTTTACTATATTTCGATAATTCTTTTTTTTTTCGGTAGAAAGCCGTAACGGGCGAGAACTCCTCCATAACCTCGAATCGAAACCCTACGCAGTCTTTTTTTTCTCTACCCACATACTTTACAAGTATGAGTAAAAAGTACTTGATTAGCTATTTTTTACCAAAGTAACGGGTTGGCCGGTATCAAATAACAGCTTCGTGACGAAATCTAAGTGGTAAATTGATGCAAATTAATCATAGTTTAAACTTTGTACTAAATATTAAACTCTCGCGTTTCGGGTGCTAATAACTCGACTGCTACCTGGCGAGATACCAATAATCTAATATTAATACTGAAATCTGTTTAAATAAGAGATTACTTATTTATTGAATCGGATCAGTTGCAACGAATCACACACCCATATTATTGCTTTGTAAAAACAGTTAAAGTTTGCACGATTTAGCTCCCGTTCCTAGTTCTGGTAAAGTATCCATTTCTATTTTTAAACCCGTAGCTATTACCATTAGTTATGTCAGCGGGGTTTGGAACTTTTTTACCAACTAACTGGAATACCATCCAATAAAACGGATAAATTATAAATTTCCAGAATGGTAACTAGGAATACTGCAAATAAAGCCATGAAAAAGCCCATCAGGGGGGTAGTCCCCCATCCGGGGGCAACCTTTCCATATTCTGAGTTAAGTGGCTTCAAAACCGTTCCCAATAAGCTTATTTTGGGTTTACCCCTGGGGGTGTCATCAATAACTTTCGTAGCCATAGCGTCTGCTCAATTGATTGAAATATATTGACTTTGTATACTATTATAGCAATTGAAGTAAGAACGAATATCTTTCTGGATTACATGGCAATGGAAACCGCAACTTCGGTCGCTATCTCTATCTCCCGTTCACTCGTTAGCTTCACCGGTTACACTTTGTATACTGCTTCCGGTCAACCTGCCAAAGAGCTCAGAGATCCCTTTGAGGAACACGAAGATTAATCGGACTGGTAGACCTTCCTTTTCAATTTTGAAAAGGAAGGTCTCTAATCAACTTCATTTTCACTATAATCATGATTTTGTTCATAAAATATCTTTTGGAAAATGATAATCAGGGAGACCTCTCTATCTACCCTTGCTAGGTACTTTCGGGGGCTCCCGAAAGAAGATGGCAAAAAATATTATACCTAAAGTTGCTACCAACAAAAATGTGTAAACCAGTGCTTCCATGGATTCGTCCGTAGTAGTGGTATTAAAAAAAAATCTTTCATACTAATTTGCGTTGGGGAGACTTCTAGTTCTTTCAAGTCTTCTTTACTTGATTTCGAAGTAGTCAAAGTTAGTAAATCAATCTAGTAAATTAATAAATTTTGACAAAAAATTTATCATTTTAGAATTCGGTGAATTTTTGTAACTAACCCAAGAAAAGGAGTAATTAAAGAGAGTAGATAAGAAAAAATTTTTTAAAGAGCTTGTCTTTTAGTACTTGGATCCCCCAATTTTTGAAATGCCCCGAATTCAACTTGAGCATCCAAGTCGGGATCGATACCAGCAAAAACGTCTCTGAACAAGGTTCTTGCACCGTGCCAAATGTGACCAAAAAAGAAAATGAGAGCAAACGTGGCATGGCCGAAAGTGAACCAACCCCTTGGGCTACTTCTAAAAACACCATCTGATTTTAAAGTGGCGCGGTCGAACTCGAAGATCTCACCCAATTGGGCGCGCCTAGCATATTTTTTTACTGTGGCGGGATCACTGAAACTAGCACCATCTAGTTCACCACCAAAGAATTCTACGGTTACACCGACTTGCTCAACGCTGTATTTTGATTCTGCTCGTCGAAATGGTACGTCAGCTCTCACGACACCCTCTCCATCTACTAAGACGACAGGAAATGTTTCAAAAAAAGTTGGCATACGGCGTACAAAAAGTTCGCGACCTTCCCTATCTTTAAAAATGGCATGACCCAACCAGCCAACGGCTATCCCATCCCCATTGTCCATTGCACCTGCTCTAAACAATCCACCTTTGGCGGGGTTATTACCAATGTAGTCGTAAAAAGCTAATTTTTCCGGTATTTTCAACCAAGCTTGGGATAGACTTAGATTTTCGGCTTTACTGGATCGTATTCGTCTCTCTATCTCTTGTTGAAAATACCCCTGATCCCACTGATAACGAGTGGGGCCAAACAGTTCGACTGGAGTAGCAGCAGAACCATACCACATAGTTCCGGAAACCACAAAAGCGGCAAAAAATACGGCAGCGATACTGCTAGATAACACGGTTTCGACATTTCCCATACGTAGAGCTTTGTATAACCGTTGGGGAGGACGAACGCTTAAGTGAAACAAACCCGCTAGTATACCTAAAACTCCCGCTGCTATATGGTGCGAGGCTATTCCGCCCGGTACAAATGGATCAAAACCTTCGGCCCCCCAAGATGGATCTATGGGTTCTACTTTTCCAGTTAATCCGTAGGGATCTGATATCCAAATACCGGGGCCAAACAAACCTGTTACATGAAATGCTCCAAACGCGAAGCAAAGTACTCCCGAGAGAAATAGGTGGATTCCAAATATTTTTGGTAAATCCAAGGATGGTTTTCCTGTGCGATCGTCTCGAAATAGATCTAGGTCCCAATATACCCAGTGCCATATGGCGGCTAGAAACAGTAAACCGGATAGGATGATATGAGCCGCGGCTACTCCTTCGTAACTCCAGATACCCGCATCCGTTGCAGTGTCTCCGGTGATGTTCCAACCTCCCCACGACTTTGTTATTCCAATGCGAGTCATAAATGGAATGACGAACATACCTTGCCTCCACATGGGATCAAGAACGGGATCCGATGGGTCAAAAACAGCTAATTCATATGAAGCCATTGAACCCGCCCAGCCAGAGACCAAAGCAGTATGCATCAAATGTACGGAAATAAGACGACCAGGATCGTTTAATACGACGGTATGGACGCGATACCAAGGCAAACCCGTGAGAAACCCCTTTCTTGGATATTGGAGATAAGTAACTACTATGTAACTTTCTTGCAATATAGGCTTGCGTTGTAAATTCTAAAAAGACCAAATAAACAATATTGTACGAAATCTATCAATTAATATCTTAGTTCGTTTTTAGATTGGAGGCATTCCTCCTTCCCCGCTTTGTTTCACCTAATTGGCTGGTTCATACAAAATACGTAGTAATATGAAGTAAGCTAGTAATTTTTCTTTCAAAAATAGATGAAGGCATAGATATTTTAGCATTTACCTGTTTCATATAACAATGTAGAGATTGGTCCCATCAGAGTCTGTTAATATCTATAAAAGGATACGAGTTCTAACCCAAGTTGTCTTTATCAAGCATGTTATAATAGAATGGAAGCTCTTTCCAATTTTGCTTCTACGTTCCCGATTTGGAGATAATTGCAATACTTCTCGGTAGTTTTTATATGCCAATTGGTGTTCCAAAGGTGCCCTTTCGTCTTCCTGGGGAAGAAGATGCGGCTTGGGTTGACGTATAGTGCGACTCGTCAGGTGCGTTGAACCGTGTGGAACCCGCCTCCGCCATCATCTCTCATCCGATTGACTTGTCTTTATCTCGTTTGAATTTGACGAATCTATCAGTGGTTAAATGCGTGAGAAAAGTCTGTTAATAGATTTAGTAGTCGTTAGAATCTACGGTTAGTTGGAATAAACAGATTGCTTGGGCCCCGGTTACTCAACCCTAAGTGTCAATCGTAGCTAAAATGACTGCGAAAAGGGAAAAAAAAAAGAAGATTGAATAGACCTCTATTTTGAATATATCAAGTAAAATGTGGAAATAACTGCAAGGGAAGTAAAACTATTTGTCCTATATATGCAAATAGTGGTCGGAACCCTACAACCTCCGGGGTAGAAGATGAACCTAAAGACTCGTCGCATAAAAAGAGCTCAATCACAAACAGAAATGTATCAGTGCAAGAAAAGAGGTTAACATACTGGAGTAAATTCACTGATCACCAGTTACAAAAAGGTTCAGCATGTGCGAAAACTGGGCCAGACAAACTTGAACCAAAAAAGCTAATACGGGCAGGATAAACAAAACTATAAAAAGAAGGAAAGAAGACTTTTTTACTACAATCATTTGACGTAAAAGCTACCGGAGCCGTATGTATCTAACGAGACCTATACGGTTCTAGAGGGGGGGGGGCGGCAGAATAGTAGTCGCGGAAACCTATCCCAATCAACCGACTTTATCGGGAAAGACTTCTTTTTCTAGGTCAACAAGTCGATGACGAAATTGCCAATCAACTTATCGGTATCATGATGTATCTAAATGGGGAAGATCAAGCTAAAGATATGTACTTGTATGTAAATTCACCCGGCGGGGCGGTACTAGCTGGAATATCTACTTATGACGCGATGCAATTTGTCGTACCAGATGTCCATACTATTTGCATGGGATTAGCTGCTTCAATGGGATCCTCCATTTTGGCTGGAGGGGAAATTACCAAACGTATAGCACTACCCCACGCTTGGCGCCAATGATTTGTACGGATTAAGACTCTGCCTTCGCCTAGTTAAGGTAACAATAGCATGGCAACTATTACTTGGCGACTCCTCTTATACCTATCTAACTATGAAATAGTGAAACGCTGAGGAGGTAAAGTGAATCAAAATAACAATTTTGACTTGTAATGAATTCATTCTAGATCGATTCGATATATCTTAGCGTCATAAATTGTATAAGTCGGATCTACATAATTCTCTAAAATTCAAGCTTTTAGAAAGCTTGGCGATCTCGATTCTGTTATCCATTGAGAGTATATATAGCAAACTCTGGGATTTGCTGGCGCGATGTAGCAACAGAACCATCGTAATACGTTTGAAAGAAAGGATGGTATAATATTCCAATACTCTTCTCATAGCATTGTAAGAGTAAAGAGTTGACAGCAAAGTAAATCTGTCTTTTAAGACAAAGAGTTAATGTTTAACTACTCAATTGAGCAGACTTTGTGGGCCCATCAGAGGTATAGCCGTATGCAAAAGGATTTGCTTGTACGGTTAAGCTTAATAGAAGTTATCTAATTAGGGTAATGATTCATCAACCCGCTAGTTCGTATTATGATGGACAAGCGGGTGAATGCGTTATGGAAGCAGAAGAAGCATCAAAACTCCGCGATTGCATAACCAAAGTCTATGCTCAAAGAACCGGTAAACCCTTATGGATAATCTCCGAAGACATGGAAAGAGATGTTTTTCCGTCAGCAGAAGAAGCTCAGGATTACGGCGTTGCGGACCCTGTAGCGTTAGAAAATGCATTAATTTGAGGGTTTGATCAGTAGGAAGTAACTGACACTTAGAAGAAAGAATCAAACTCCTCTGATTCAATCATTTTTTTTCCTGTAATTTCACATCTATTTGTCTAACCAGTTATTATTCTGTCCACTTGAATAATCAAATTTTCAAACTCTATTACTGTAGTTTAAACAAAAAGATATTCTAAATATTGATTGTTGGATATTAAGTTAAAGCGTAGCAAATATTATCAAATGGTTGAGAATATTTCGAACCGAATAAGATCTCTGCGTGTTTGAACGTGCCAACAAATCAGCAACTAATTAGAGAAGCGAGACAACAATTAGGAGGTGGTACAAAATCCCCCGCTCTTCGGGGATGCCCTCAACGTAGAGGGGTTTGTACTAGGGTGTATGTGTGACTCGTTAGGATCGGAAACCTAAGACATTAGGGGATTTGACATCTCGAGATAATTCCCCCAATGAAGTAGCGACAAATCCATAATCCATCTGTTTTGATAAGAGACAGGAATTCGTGGTTAAAGTCGGTGCAAACCCGATCATTTTGATTTGGTACGATAAAAAAACAATTGATGATTATAAAATTGAGTTATTAAGCAAAACCAAGCGAGTGGTACAAACTTCTATATCTATTTTGCCAATCCCATTCTGATGGCAATACGGGTCAGTTGTTCCGCCAATCTCCAGCGTAAAATACCGTTACTATACATATGATTTCTCTTGGAAAAGAGAAAAAATGGAAGCGCGAAAGCCCAGCTTAATGGGCTGAGTTAAATATTGAGGATCATGCGACCCGCCGACAGCAATTTGGTTTTCCTTATCTTCTGGGAAACTTAGGCTCCGGTATGTAGGAGAGACCCGGCTGCCAGAAAAGGTTGACCACGGAAACATTGGAATCCGTGACATCCCCGGTATAACGTAGCGCTTATTCACAAACAAAAAACTATGAATGAGGTGTACCGGAGTATTTACGGGAGGGAAAGTCGGAATAGCAAAAGCCGCCGGAATCTTCATTTCTCACATCAGATAATAAAAAGCAGCAATTTGTTACAACCGACAAATTTTCTGAGAATTGTAAAGCAGAACGACCTCCTAAAAAGGAAAATGTGCAATATATTACCGCACATAGCATAGTGAAAATAGAAATGTATCTTCGATATCTTCAACTTTTCAGAGGGGGGGGGGGAGTACGTTTTGGCGTGATACAGCATATCAATTTCTAAAAGTTGATAACTTTAAATAGGAGATGTTGAAATAAAACTATTTAAGGGAGTAGCAGAGCCCAGGAATAAATGGATTTTTTAGAGAGAATATAATTTTTGCGAGGCTATACATATAATGACCAGAGTGAAACGAGGATCCATAGCTCGGAGATATCGCAGAGGCGTTCTCAATTTTGCATCCGGATTTCGGGGGGCTCATTCAAGATTATTCAAAGCAGCGAACCAGCAAGAAAAAAGGGCATTAGCTTGCGCTTATGTAGATAGAAACAATCGTAGGAGAAAATTTCGTCGTCTGTGGATCGTTCGGATTAATGCAGCAGCGCGGAAGAATGGAATTACGTACAATTCGACGATTCATAACTTGTTTCATAATCAAGTTTTTCTAAATCGCAAAACACTCGCGCAAGTAGCTACTCCAGACGCTTACTGCTTTTCCAAGCTCGTACAAACAATTTCTGGTGAAAAAGATTGACATGCAACGATAGGCCTCTCCGCATCAAACGGAGAGGTCAGAGATGAAATTAAGAACGAATTAATTCTCGGATCTATCACAAGCGGGAGGAAATAGTAAAATCTAAACGGACGGACAGACTATCTCCTAGATATTATTTTGATTGAACTTCGCTATTTTCAATCCCATCTTTTTCATTAAAAAAATTTCCAAAATTCAATTTTAAAGATTATCTAATTTTCGCTATTTGAGAAGGGTAGCAAAGCCAAAATACGGGCTCTCTTTATAGCAATAGCTACCAAACGCTGCTGTTTCGAGGTTAATCTATTCATCCGCCTCGATAAGATTCTTCCCTGTTCACTGACGAATCGACGAAGTAGGCTTGTATTTTTGTAATCAATAGTTTCATCAGAGCGAACAGACGGGGAACGTCTACGGAGAGATCGTTTAAATTTATTCATGATATTTTTTTATGACTACAGATACATATCAATATTGATTACCTTACCAATAAGAAAGAAATAGATATTTATTTTTTTAATTCTTTATAAAAAGTATGTTTGCGGCAACAAGCGCGAAATTTCTTCAATTCTAAACGAATAGGTGTGTTGCGGCGATTCTTACGTGTAGTGTATCGAAAAATACCCTTTGATTTGTCGTCAGCATCTCTGCAGGTACAGATTGTACATGCTAAACCAATGGTCACCCTCGCATCTTTCCTTTTAGTCATAAATTTAGTTGTTTCATAGTGAGATAAGTTCTTTTTTTTAGTAAAAGAGTCGCAAGTAGATCCAAATCTGTTTGAACGGATTACTTGCGAAGTTTCAACAATAAAGTTTAGATGTTAGCCACCCCCATCAATAACTCGGTTACGTGCTAATCCTTTCATCAGACGTAAAATTATCCCATTTTTTTGCTTCGTATGATCCCTATTTAATTAGTTCTTTATATTAAAGAAAAGGAAATAATAGAGCATCTGGAAAGAAACGATTAATTTCTATTAAAGAACCAGCCAACAAACCAAACCATATTGTAGCTACAACAGGGGCCGTGGAAAGGTATATCTTCACATATTGCATCAAAAGTCCTCCTTCTTTTTCACATTTTCTTCCTGTGTTTCTTATTCTTTATCCTTCTCCTACTTTTTTATTTTACTTTTAAAGAACCGACTATTTCTAACTTCTGAATCAATTTCTTTGGTAGGAGAAACTGGTAAACTCGTAGTGCTTGGTGGTATTAATACCGACAATAGCGATAAAAAACTAAAAAGGAAGAAGAGTAAGAATTGAACGGAGTGTTAAGATATACTTATCCGTCAAAAGGAGATGAATCTTTATTTTATTAGTAGCCGGTATCTACAATTATCAGTTATAATAAATCCAATAAAGAAAGATGGGATCGACGATACCGGTCGTAAATCGAGATTAGTAGGGATGTAACGCAGCTCGGTAGCGTGTTTGTTTTGGGTACAAAATGTCGCAGGTTCAAATCCCGTCATCCCTAGTTCTTTTTTTATCCAAGCACCAAGCTTTTTGGGTAAAATTTCTGGTATCAACGAATTGATCTCTGTCTTTTCTTTTCTTATAGGAAAAAGAGAGTCTTAATTTTTTCTTCCTCCTCGCGAAGTGGGGTAGAGCGGGGGGGGGGGGCTGATCCATTTCCATTTTTGAATGTAAAAATCTATATGAAAAGGGAGGCGCCTTTAGTTCAGTTCGGTAGAACGCGGGTCTCCAAAACCCGATGCCGTAGGTTCGAATCCTACAGGGCGTGTCTACTGCTGTCTACCCCAGGTATTTTTACTAGAAGTACTATGTGTCGAATACAAAATGCCTAAAACCCAAAGCAACAGATTTGTTGTCGTCGAAGCATCCCAAAAGATTTCCAGGTGAATCTTTTCCTTTTTTAATCTTTATTCTGTTTAATAAACATCTCGTTTAAAATGTCACAATTATTTGATTCTACCGAATATCCAACTGGTCACCGCGTCTATATTGTGGATATGCGGTTACAAATAATCCAGCTAGGGTTATTGGAATTAAACCCGACACAATTCCTGATAGTAATGCTTCAACCATTCTAGTTTGTAAATATCTAATTTAAATACTTACCGAAGTTGATTCTCGCGTCAGTCAACTGAGTAGTATTTGGTAAGTGCGACGAATTAGTAGGTGCTCTGGTTGAGACCCCCCCCTCTTGCCCTTCTCCCCTGTATCTAGGTTCTCTATGAACTACTAAATCACAAAATTTGAATCTTGTTCAATCCAACAAATAAAGCTAAAGTAAAAACTAATACAGACGCCAAAAAAGCGAAGTAACTTAATAGAGTGATCATAGATTTGAATGCCAAATTATTTGGCAGATGGGTTAGTATACGAGATTTCCTCGAGTAGTTTATCACCCTAAAGTACTGAATCAAAGCTGTTTACCCAAATTTGAGAAATCAAGATTCATTTGTAACGTCTACTTGGGTGATCCGAATCTATGGGTTTATTTTGTTTGGTCTCATTTATTTAATTAATTATGAAGTAGGCAACCACCTAATAAGTACTTCTAAATCGATTAATTAATCGATTTAGCTATTTTTTCACTATCCCCCGTTTTTATTTCCGGCATAACTTGCCTTTTGGTCGAGCATAGGCTTAATCGAAATTAGTAACTGTCCAGATATGCCGAAAGACGAAGGCAGGCTCTAAAAAGACAGAGCCGTAGGGGAGATAATACCTCCTCGCCAACAATCCTCTGCATGGGTCCGAAACTGGTGAAGACCTTTTAGCCATTTTGGTCTAGGTGTAAGCAACCACTACCAGAACTCCCATAAGTATTAAAGACTTCACTTGTAAGGAGTGGGGAACCTTGCCGCATAAAAGGTGAGATAGCTATACTGAACCAGTATAATTTGGATATACCCTAGGTATAAAAGTGACATCCTAATTAGGATCAGGTCCCGTTTGAAGAGGTTTATAAGTCCGCATCTTTTAATCCTTTTTCTTATTTGGGAAGCAATCCTTTTTAGTATTACAAGATAGATATAGATAAATACGGAGCTGAACATGTCTGGGAATACAGGAGAACGCCCTTTCGCTGACATAATTACTAGTATTCGATACTGGGTCATACACAGCATTACTATACCCTCCCCGTTTATTGCAGGCTGGCTGTTTGTCAGTACAGGTTTAGCTTACGATGTTTTTGGAAGTCCCCGCCCAAACGAATATTTTTCAGAGAGCCGACAAGAAGTTCCCCTAGTAACTGGCCGCTTCGATTCGCTAGAACAGGTCGACGCATTCACCAAATCCTTTTAGGAGAAACTAATACCAATGGCTTTAGATAAAACTTATCCAATTTTCACTGTTAGATGGTTAGCCGTTCACGGCTTAGCTGTACCTACAGTCTTTTTCCTGGGATCCATATCAGCTATGCAATTCATTCAGAGATAGTTTTTAGTGAGCTTCGAATCTACGACACAACCAAATCCAAATAAACAGAGTGTAGAATTGAATCGTACAAGCCTTTATCGGGGATTATTACTGATTTTCGTACTTGCTGTCCTATTTTCTAATTACTTTTTTAATTAGAAGCTAAAAAGAATTGTCCGAAAGAGAATAAGGTCCTAATTATTTGTGACTGTTCATGTTTCGAGTCGGGACCAGATGATGAAGCCAAAAAAGCAGGGGGTAAGGAGGTGGCGCAGATGACAAATACGACTGGAAGGATTCCCCTATGGTTGGTAGGTACTGTAGCCGGTACACTTGTAATAGGTTTGTTAGGCATATTTTTTTATGGAGCTTACTCAGGGTTGGGGTCGTCTCTTCGATAATGACTGCCGTCTGATTGAGAAGATTTTGCCTCTACAATCGAATTATTCATTTCTATTCTCTTTTTCTTCAACGGAGGGGAGTACAGAAGCGATTCAATTCAATAACTATCTATTTAGATAGTTATAGACTAGCTCTACGCTGCATTATTCAAATAAATAGGTCGATCGATTCTTTTTTTATCTAAAGAATCGATCGAGCTTGAAAATCACAACTGGGGCCAATAATTACTTCTAAAATTTTTAATATAATATAATTGCATATTAGATAATTAGTTCAGTCTGGGGGGGGCTGGTTCAAAATACTCGGATTAATCAACAGGTTTCCGAGGACAATTTCTAGTTTGACAAACTGAAAAAGATCTTTTTTAATCTTCATTTTTTCCCAATGCTAATATTTCTAATTAGTCTTATCCTATTTATTGTCTACCTCCCGGTATTTTATCCTCCGTACTCCAGCTTAGATATAATAAAGTCAAACTAAGAGAATGAGCGATAAACAATTAGATTGATTTCATTAGACAAGACCAATATTCATGCAATCAATACCTTGCATGTGAGTATCAAACCCTTGACTAAAGAGGAGGGACGATTGGAGAATTTTTCCCCACACGCAATTATGAATCGGATTATTTAGCCGTGGAATGGATAAAGAAAAGAGGTAAACAATCAGAAATTCATTTCTGCCAGTTGTACTTTTTCAAATTGTTTTTTCTTAAGCACGAGGAAAATCTGTGCCAGGACAACTGACACAAAAAAAGCTATGAGACCTCGAATACGCGATGGGTCCTGGAGTACAATTTCGATTTCTTCCTGACCAAATCCTCCAACATTGGGATTATTGGTTAATGGCTGATCAGCCTTAACGAACTCACCTTCTGACACAATGAGTTCGAGACCGGGAGGGACAGTATCAGTTGTTTCACGACTACCAGATGATTCTTCAATAGTGATTTCGTATCCACCTCTTCCCTCTTTGCGTACAATCCTATTTATCTTTCCTGTTACTGAAGCGGTATAGACCGTGTTATTGCTTCTGCTACCATCTGGATAGATTTGCCCTCTACCCCTATTTGCTCCAACATAAATAGGATATTTGAGAAAATGAGCTTCTCTGTTAGTACCAGGATCTGGCGATAGAATAGGAAACGTGATTTCGCTGTATAATTTGCCCGGCACTGGTCCTACGACGATTACATTTTCTTCACCGGGACGGTAACTTTGAAACGACAGTTTTCCCAACTTCTCCTTCATTTCGGCTGGAAGTCGGTTAGGGGGAGCCAATTTAAACCCCTCTGGTAGAATTAGGACAGCACCGACATTCAACCCCCCTCTTTTTCCGTTTGCAAGTACTTATTTTATCTACATATCGTAGGGAATCTTAACAACTGCTTCAAACACACTATCGGGAAGAACGGATTGCGGGGCCTCAATATCCACAGGTTTCTTGGCTAGATGGCAATTGGCGCATACGATACGCCCTGTAGCTTCTCGGGGATTCTCATAATTTTGCTGCGCAAAAATCGGATATGCATGTGATACAGATAGACAATTTAATTCACCGAAACTTATTGATATTGCAAGTGCAAGTGATTGAATCCAACACGTTTTTATCCAGTTATTCGTAATTATTCTTTGCATAGATTGATTATTAGTCTCAAGTCTTTATACAAACGGATTACTTGTTGACACCGCTTGATAACAAATAATTTCTTCTTGTTCTAATTCTTTCCCCTTTTCTTCCATATTCGATCATTATTAGCAGATGCCGATCGAGAGGGGATTAAAACTGACCCAAAAAATGAACAGGTCTAGCCTACTAAATTTAGATTTGGAAGGGTGGTTATTACCCGCTCATTGTATGATAAGTTGCTACAATTGAAGGGGATGTACGATTCAAGTGACGAAAAATCCAATATTTGAATACCGTATCTAAAATAACTGGAAAGGTTGAAACGAGGCGAGAAATTACATATTTATCGGGGATTAAGCCAAAATGTTCAAAAAGGGCACCTATGACTATTTCCCAACCATGGGGCGAGTGGAACCCTACACATAAATCAGTTAATGAAAGAATCGAAAACGCTTTCATTGTGTCATTCAAACTATAAAATGACTCCTGAATCCGGGAATTTGAAACTGCAAGTCTCTTTCGACCCATTATCAAAAATAGAGCTAGGATGGCAATACTAATTAAATCGGTTACTAGCTGGAGCAGTAGCTGAATGTTGAGTTCGTCATACACTGCTACCAACTGAGTATTCTCGTCATATGCATTTGCATCAAAATTTTGCAACTGCGTATCTGCCAAGCATTCAGTAACGTTATCTAACCAGAGCAATGCTTCTGCTTCTCGGAGTTGCTTCAAAGCTCTTTCTTCTTGAAAAGTATTGACAAATACCTGAGTTTGAGTAATGTTCCACCAACCCCTAATCCAAGACTCTAAAAACCAATTTCTGAAACTTATTGGAATCGTGAGGGGTAAAAGTAGGAAACACCCAACATATTCAAGGGAGACTAATGCCTGGTTTCTAGTTAAGTCGAAATCATTACGTACTAACACACTTGATTGATTTGTCAATTCCGCCCTGAACCTAGATAAAGTGCGAGTTACAGAACGAGGCACCAAACTAATTGACTCATAAGCCGACGGAAAATTTGCTAATTCGTAATTAAATGATTTTTCAATCACTTTTTTGGTAGTTTGACACGGAAAAGGGTTTATGGACCAACGTGTTCTCTTCGCGTCCAACTCATTTAAAGTTGCTTCAATCCAAGCTAACTTCCTATTTCTCTTTTTTATGCTATTCAACTTGTAAAAACCACGGAAAGACAAATTAGTTTCCAATTTGTCTTCTGAAAAGCTAATCAATCTTTTTTGCTTATTGATAGTTTCGCCGTGCATGCAACACTTTTGGTAAAAGTTTAGAAATAGATTTTGGAGAAGCAAAATATCTGGAAGGTTCGGCAAAAAAAGATTCAAGCAATTTTTTGTAAAAGAGTTGCTTGCACAATAGCATCTAAATAGGAACAATCGCAATAGTTTTGTTCCGAAAACAAGTCTCAGCTCTTTTTGCATTCTCAGCATAAATGTACTAAATCTGTGCTCTAAGAGACTGCAATAGATTAGATATCTAGATCTACTGGATGCTGTGTTCGTGGACATTGCTGCAGCCCGTGACAAATCCCCCGTTGTTGAGGGGGATGATTCTACCTGGACGAAAGGCAGGGAGTCGTCGATTAAAGGTTGTAGTCGCTTACTAGCCTCATAAGCTCTACTTGAGGAACGATGTGGAGTACTAAAAAACCATCGAATCATCTTTCGTTTCCAGCAATGTAATCGCATATATTAACTGTAACTATCTACTAATCAGGAGAGGGAAGCAAGCGAAATACGAGACTAATCAGCTTAATTGATTGGGCTATTCTTTTATGGAACCTCTCTCCCCCTGAAATATCTTTTTCCCGCCGCTCTAATGATCTTACATCGATTTGTAAGTCATTCGGTTCTGAAATTCAATAACTTTTAAAAACCTTCAATCGATACACGCGAGAAACGAGCAAGTTCAGCAGCTTTTTCTTCTATATCTCCCGAGGTTAAATTCTCACCGATCCTAGTTAGTGGAATATTTTGGCGACCCCTCACTTTCAAGTAAAGAACCCGACGTGAGTAAAAGCCTTCCCTACTTTCCAACCCAACTGCCTCTACGTCTTTTAGTACAAATCGAATCCGGATGCGACGATTATTTCCGGGAAAGCCCCACCGAAATATTGAAGAGAATCCTTCTCGCTTATCAAACAAGTTGTATCCACCGCCCACGTTCCAAAACGCAGTACACCATAGATACAGCCCGAGAAAGAGGCCTGCGATCCCGTAGAAACACATTACAATACCTTGTGGAATGAAAAAAATGTGTTCAGATGAAAGTCCGGGGATCAGATCTTCGCCGACGTAGCTGGAAAATCCCACCAGTAAAAAACCTATTGCACCGCAGACAAGGATACAGGCCCAACATGAATTCGCAATTGTACGGGAACCTTTTATAAAATCTACTTGGATCCATTTGGAGCGACAATTCGTTACTATTTCCTCACAGATTGCATAATAAATGGATTAGTCATTTTGTCATCAATTTTACTTTCCCTATTTCTTCTTCAGATCTTACTTCCGCTTGTTTTTGATCTATTTACGATTAAAAATGAAGTACCAAAATGGAGTTCAAACATATGGGATAGTTATCTACAAATAATGCATCTTGTTAACAAGTAATCAACCTATATCTCACTTCTCTATAAAATAAAAATGAGACATAGATTGATTAAGGCGACATTTTTGAGAGTATCGGGTAGTTAGACAACAATAACCCCAAAAAGGGGGGAATTTATCCCGATTAATTTTTAGCTGAGATTAGACTTTGAATTCACGAAATCAGTGAGCAGGTTACTCCGTGTTTCCAAAAAATAAGAAATAGAATTATAGGATTTCATCCCGTTCTATATATAGAAATGAGATAGCCATTGTAACTGCTGGAAACACCAAACCAACTAGGGGTACAAAAATAGAGGGTAGATAAGATGCTGCCATGATGAAATTACCTCAAGTGTAATAAAGTAGGGAAAAAATCTATTTATACAATCATATATCTCTGTATCGCTCTTCTTTCTACTATCTAATGATATTCCTTCTATTCTATAAAAGAAAGGGGTTTCCACTAGAGTAATCTAATTTGGGTTTTTCTATTTCCTAAGTTTTTCGGGGAGGGAACGAGTACACGAATATCAAAAGATCACCAATCTCTTCTCTTTTATGAAAAAAAACGAGAATAACGATTCGCCCCACATCTATTACTAACATAGGGGGGGGGTAAGATGCGGCGCAATTTGGAAAAAAAAGAAGAAAATTCGGGACAAATTCAATCTCTTTTATAAGGAGCTGATGTATGAAGTTCGGATATTTCGCCCAAGACACCTTTCGAGAGATTACGTGGAACGATTAAATCGAGTAGCCCATTATCAAATAAGGACTCAGCTGCTTGAAAGCCCTCAGGTATCTTTTGACGCAATGTTTGTTCAATTACCCTTTTACCAGCGAATGCTGTATACGCTTTGGACTCGGCAATAATTATATCCCCTAACATGCCAAAGCTGGCAGTGACACCCCCAGTGGTTGGATAGGTAAGAATCGATATATAAAGTAATTTTTTTCGAACTTGATGAATTTGCAAGACGGAAGATATTTTAGCCATCTGCATCAAGCTCAACGTTCCTTCTTGCATACGCGCTCCCCCAGAGGCACAAATTAGAACCAATGGCAAAGACTTGTCTGCGGCATATTCGATTAGGCGAGTAATCTTTTCACCCACAACGGAACCCATACTTCCTCCCATAAAGTGGAAGTCCATAACACCAAGTGCTATAAGTGTTCCATTTAGATATCCTATACCTGTTTGAACAGCGTCAGTTAAACCTGTCTTTTCTTGAGAAATAGCTAAACGATTCTGATGAGAATCCTCGTCGAAAAAATCTAAAACATCTCTTGTGGTCATGTCTTCATCCATGGGAATCCATGTGTTACGATCAACCAAAAGTTCGACCCTTTCCATACTATTCATTGGGAGATGATAACCACATTCTTCACAAACACTCTTATTCTGTTTCAAAAATTTAACATAAAGCATGTTTCCGCAGTTATCGCATCGAGCCCATAATCCTCTATTCGTGTTAATACTTATCCGCTTCTCTCTTTCTTTTTCATTTGAAATAGAGCCTCTGGTAGCTTCTTCGGGGAAAGCTCCAATCAATCCACCAAATTTGCGCTTATCTTCAAACCAATTTGTTACAGACGTAAAAATCTCCTCATCTACTGTTTCCTTTTAGCCCATGGAATAAATAAAATTCAAATAGATCTCTTAGCATATTACGAACTTCTTCCTCCTAGGTATTAGTAAATCGGTACCAAATCTAAAGTTGCTGATCCAATAAAGAATTGATAATTGACTAGTTATTTATCAAATCAATCGTATTGTAAGTGTTTGATTTGTATTATCCAACGAAAGAAACGAGGCAACATGCTGTGAAACTAAACGAAAGATAACTACGTCTAATAAACATTGAGCGTTGGATTTAATTTTGAATTACTCATTTTTATCGCGTAATCTTATTCTTTTTCTAATATGAGTTGGTGGGGATTTGAACCCCCTAATTCACATCTTGAGACTATGTGTTTCTTAGTTTCTCTTATTAATTAACCAACTTTATTCTATATTCAATATTACATAAGGAGTATGGGGGAGGTGAACTCCTTACCGATACTCCTTATACGTCTTACAACTATTGCGGAGCAGATGCGGGTAGCAATTAACTTTGAAAATTCCAATCTATTTACAACGTATCAATTGTATCGAATTCAAATTTGATTGCTTTCCATATCTCGCATGCCGCAGCCAATTCCGGACTCCACTTACTAGCTTCACGAACAATCTCATTACCTTCACGGGCTAGGTCGCGACCCTCATTACGAGCCTGTACGCAAGCTTCCAACGCAACTCGGTTGGCTACTGCACCTGGCGCATTTCCCCAAGGATGTCCTAAGGTTCCTCCGCCGAACTGTAATACGGAATCGTCCCCAAAGATTTCGGTTAGAGCAGGCATGTGCCAGACGTGGATACCCCCCGAAGCTACGGGTAATACACCCGGCATAGATACCCAATCTTGGGTGAAATAAATACCGCGGCTACGATCTTTTTCAATGTAATCATCGCGAAGTAAATCGACGAACCCAAGGGTAACTTCTCGTTCCCCCTCTAGTTTGCCTACTACAGTTCCAGCATGTACATGATCTCCGCCGGACATGCGTAACGCTTTGGCCAATACACGAAAATGCATACCGTGATTTCGTTGCCTATCGATCACAGCATGCATCGCGCGGTGAATATGAAGAAGCAGCCCATTATCTCTGCAATAATAAGCTAAACTGGTATTTGCAGTAAACCCTCCGGTTAGGTAGTCATGCATGACAATTGGTGCACCCAACTCCCTAGCAAAAACAGCTCTTTTTAACATCTCTTCACATGTACCTGCAGTAGCATTTAAGTAATGCCCTTTAATTTCCCCCGTTTCAGCCTGGGATTTGAAAAGAGCTTCTGCCACAAATAGGAAACGATCTCTCCAACGCATGAATGGCTGGGAATTCACATTTTCATCATCTTTTGTGAAATCAAGTCCGCCACGAAGGCATTCGTAGACGGCTCTACCATAATTTTTAGCAGACAGACCCAATTTTGGCTTGATTGTACATCCCAATAAAGGACGTCCATATTTGTTTAATTTATCCCTTTCAACCTGAATACCATGAGGCGGTCCTATGAAAGTTTTAGAATAAGCGGGAGGGATTCGAAGGTCTTCCAAGCGTAGAGCGCGTAGAGCCTTAAATCCAAAGACATTACCTACTATGGAGGTGAACAGATTAGTAACAGAACCTTCTTCGAATAGATCCAAAGGATAAGCTACATACGCGATATACTGGTTTTCTTCTCCAGCGACGGGTTCGATGTCGTAGCATCGGCCTTTGTAACGATCAAGACTAGTCAACCCATCTGTCCATACAGTGGTCCACGTACCTGTGGAGGATTCTGCAGCTACCGCAGCTCCAGCTTCCTCAGCTGGTACTCCAGGTTGTGGGGTCATTCGAAATGCTGCTAAGATGTCGGTATCTTTGGTTTTGTATTCGGGGGTGTAATAAGTCAATCGATAATCTTTGACACCAGCTTTGAATCCAACACCCGCTTTAGTCTCCGTTTGTGGTGACATTGGTTTGTTCCTCCCTATGACTAAATTAATAAACCTTGCAAATATGAGATCTGCTCGGCATAGGTAGAGTATTTCGACGTGAAACGCAAAGTGGATATAGTTCAACCCACGCATGATACATGATACTTATACCTGTCAAAACTCCATTTTGAGCATGGAACATTATCATTCTATATCGCGTCTCATGCAGGGTGCAACTAATCAATCTGTTTTCTTGTAAAAATTATTAAAAAGCATCGTTTCGTCTCATTCTGATACATTGACTAGGGAATCTCTTGGCGGTTAGACTATTCAGTGGAATAGAAACTAGATAATTGCCAATCCCTCCGTTTAGCGGTCAATCTTATTTGAAAAATAAGAAAGAAGAAAATAAAGGAAACAGAACGTGCACCCTACTAATGATTATCCAATAAATAAGCGCAGATTCCAGCTTTTTGATTGTATACAAAACAAGATAGGGGGTGGTCTGCTTCATCCGCGGTGCAATCTCCCCTCTCCCCCCATCTCATTTATCTATAGCTACATCTATGAAACAGGTTTAAATAAAGGGAAATAAATGGGAAGGAGATGATTGAGTTCTCCTACGCCACGACCCATTCGACGATAAGATACAAAATATTTCTACCGATTCAGTAATCAAATAGAGATAATACACCGAGATAGTATAGTTATGAAAACCAGTTCCCTCTCTTTCGAAATTTCCGAATTGGTGAAAAAAAATGTGGGTTACATCACTCAGATCATTGGACCAGTATTGGATGTGGCTTCCTCGCCGGGGGAGATGCCTAATATCTACAACTCACTAGTAGTCAAGGGGCAAAATCCAGCCGGTCAGCAAATTGATGTTACTTGTGAGGTCCAACAACTATTAGGTAATAATGAAGTACGAGCTGTAGCTATGAGTGCTACAGACGGCTTGACGAGAGGTATGGGTGCTGTTGATACGGGAGCCCCCCTTAGTGTTCCCGTTGGTGAAACTACTCTTGGCCGAATATCCAATGTCCTCGGTGAACCCGTAGATAATTTGGGTCCCGTTCGAAGTATTGCAACATCTCCAATTCACAGGTCCGCCCCGGCATTTACTCAGTTAGATACCAAATTATCGATTTTTGAAACGGGTATAAAAGTTGTGGATCTTTTGGCTCCGTATCGTAGAGGCGGAAAGATTGGGTTATTTGGTGGGGCTGGAGTTGGAAAGACGGTCCCTATTATGGAATCAATCAATAATATTGCAAAAGCTCATGGAGGTGTATCCGTATCTGGCGGAGTAGGAGAACGCACACGTGAAGGTAATGACCTTTACATGGAAATGAAGGAATCAAAAGTTATTAATGAACAAAATATTTCTGAATCAAAAGTAGCTTTGGTTTATGGTCAGATGAATGAACCACCGGGAGCTCGTATGAGAGTCGGCTCAACCGCTCTAACAATGGCGGAATACTTCCGAGATGTTAACAAGCAGGATGTACTCCTATTTATTGACAACATTTTCCGCTTTGTTCAGGCGGGATCAGAGGTCTCGGCGTTACTGGGCCGGATGCCTTCCGCCGTGGGTTATCAACCGACCCTAGGTACAGAAATGGGATCATTGCAGGAAAGAATTACTTCTACCAAGGAAGGATCAATAACTTCCATTCAAGCTGTTTACGTACCTGCGGATGATTTGACCGACCCGGCTCCCGCCACGACATCTGCCCACTTAGACGCCACTACTGTACTTTCAAGGGGATTAGCTGCGAAAGGTATCTACCCAGCGGTAGACCCGCTGGATTCGACCTCGACTATGTTACAGCCTTGGATTGTAGGCGAGGAGCACTATGAGACGGCACAGGGGGTTAAGCAGACTCTGCAACGTTACAAAGAGCTTCAAGATATTATAGCTATTCCCGGACTAGACGAGTTATCTGAAGAGGATCGATTGACGGTAGCTAGGGCTCGAAAAATAGAACGTTTCTTATCACAACCCTTTTTTGTGGCGGAAGTTTTCACTGGATCTCCGGGTAAATACGTCAGTTTATCGGAAACGATTAAGGGATTTCAAATGATTCTTTCTGGGGAGTTGGATACTCTTCCCGAACAAGCTTTTTATTTGGTTGGCAATATCGACGAAGCTACCGCAAAAGCTGCGGCTTTACAAGTGGAGGGTCAATAAAAGAGATGAGACTGAATCTCCGCGTGATGGCCCCTAATCGAATAGTTTGGAATTCTGAGGTTTGGGAAATTGTTTTATCCACTAATAGTGGTCAGATTGGTGTATTACCCAATCATGCACCACTTCTTACAGCGTTGGATATGGGAGTTTCAAAAATACGTCATGATGGGCAGTGGTCTGCAATGGCATTGATGGGCGGCTTTGCTATGATAGACAATAATCAGGTAACAATATTAGTTAATGAAGCGGAGATAGCTGCTGAAATTGATCCTGATGAAGCTCGAAAAACTTTTCAGACAGCTCAGGCTGACCCAGCTAAAGCAGAAGGTAAGAAAAGGGTAATAGAGGCCAACTTGGCATTTAAAAGAGCGAAGGCCAGACTAGAAGCTTCGATTGTAGCTTAGCGAGCTTTTTATCAGCCCGGAAGAACTAAATGCTTCGGCAGTTTGAAAACAATACTATCATAATACGCACAAAAACCCTTGCTTTGATGTATTTCATATGCAGCAAAACTTATTAGATACCACCAATTTAACCATTACGGTATCTAGTAAGCGCGGTATCTATTAAGTGTTACCTACTATTGGATTCGAACCAATGACTCTCGCCGTATGAAAGCGATACTCTAACCGCTGAGTCAAGTAGGCTGTCAGTTATTTGATTGATGAACCTATGCGCCTTTTTATCCAGGTGTGTGATTTACGTGGAACATGTAGATAAATTGATTATATCCTAAGAAGTAGCTGAACACAACTGCATGTTTCACTATATTAATAAAGATTAGACCCCATACATATATATATATATATGTGTATCTTCCATTTTTGAACAAGTTTGATACGGATAGAATCCTTTCATGTAGGATTAAATGTATCAAGGGCTATAGCTCAGCGGTAGAGCACCTCGTTTACACATGCGCCGATGTCTTTTTCTTTTTTTGAGAAGATTTGTCGAAACCCAACGACTCATGCAAAACTATGCATGATATTTTTTTGTCTAACTTACAATGAAGAATACAAAAGAACAGTAGCATGACAGATAAGTTGACTGGAAGAAGTCAACCCCTCAAAGTTGATATGTTGGATAAGTGGTTTATCCGATGCTACTCTACTATTGGTGGGGACGACACGAGCACCCCAGGACAGATCTATTCTTCGTCTCACGACCTTTCAGGTGTAGAAAGTGTCGTATACTCCTTCCAAGCGACAGAAAATAGTTAATATCGTGCGGGGGGGGGGGGCTGTATCCTCAGAGGAAAACCTGTGTCAACATTATGTTAATAAACTTCTCAAGATACTTCGGGATTGCCTGATTTAGTTAATTTTCCATTACAAATGCTTCTTAAAAAGGCTTTTCGTGAAAAACAGCTCAGGCATATGGAACCCCCCCTTCTCTTTTTTATTTTTAATAGAAGCAAGGTTGGTGCATCAGCAAATGCTTGTTTTTCTCAATTAGATTGGGGAGCAGCTGGTAAGAGAGCCCTATGCCGTAAAAACGGCATGTTGGGCTCGCCAAGCAATTCAGGAAGGTTTTTTCATATTCCGATCTGCATGACCGAGAATGTCTACGGTTCGAACCCGTATAGTCCTAACTAAAAAAAGGAAGAGTAGAAGATTGCTAGCACACCATAGGCCTACTCAATCAATATCAATCTAAATTATTTATTTCAATGACTACTTTATCACATCTAAATTATTGAACTTTTTATCTATTTCTAAAAAGAAATAGTCAGTTCTTTGATTCAGTTAATCAATAACTGGATCAAAAAAATGGAAGCGCAAGCCATTTGTTAAAATTTATGAATTACTCAATCTTTTTCTTCTTTATTAGAGAAGCGACATTGCCATTCTCAAAAATAAAAGGCTAACCCCTTCTATTTGTTTTTTATCAACGGGGTAACTACTAATATAGTCAAACTAATTTTTTGACTTACTTTCCTGAATGAATTATATGTGCTAAACCCTTTCCAGTATGACAAGACAATGGTTACTTTTCATTTGCCTACCCTAGGTTGATCCCATTTTGTCCATTTCCAAATTTATCAACTAAAAAAAAGATTAAGGCGAGGGGATATGCAAATGTTTTCGCTCCACCAATATGATTCCTTCTGGATTTTTCTATCGGTATCTATATCTATCCCCTATTTAGCTTCTTCGATTTCTGGATTTGTCGCCCCCACTCGAAAAGGGCCGGAAAAGTTAACAAATTACGAGTCGGGCATTGAACCGAAGGGAACTACTTTGATCCAATTTCAAATATGTTATTACATGTTTGCTTTGGTTTTCACGGTCTCCGACGTCGAAACCGTATTTCTTTATCCCTGGGCTGTATCTTTTAGAGAATTGGGACTATTTGCTTTTATCGAAGTGATCATCTTTATCTTTATACTAGTAGTTGGTTTGGTTCACGCATGGCGAAAAGGAGCATCGGAATGGTGTCAACCTCCGAACATTGGGTTGAAGGTGGGATAGATGAGATTGAACCTCACAGCGTAGAGGTCCCCCTGAATTCGGTAGAGCCGTTGCTCCCTGAATGGGGTGTGTCAAATTCAATCTTTTTAGCTAATATCGGTGATTTTTCCAACTGGTCTAGACTTTCTAGTTTGTGGCCACTTCTATATGGCACCAGCTGCTGTTTCATCGAATTTGCCTCCCTAATTGGTTCACGATTTGATTTCGACCGGTACGGTCTAGTACCTAGATCCAGTCCTAGGCAAGCAGACCTAGTTGTCACGGCCGGTACTGTAACCATGAAGATGGCTCCGTCACTAGTAAGACTCTACGAGCAAATGCCTGATCCGAAGTATGTAATTGCTATGGGAGCTTGCACCATTACGGGGGGTATGTTTGGCACAGATTCCTATAGTACCGTTCGCGGGGTAGACAAATCAATTCCCGTCGATATTTATTTGCCAGGTTGCCCGCCCAAACCTGAAGCTATTATTGATGCTATAACAAAACTCCGTAAGAAAATTGCTAGAGGAAGCTTTCTAGATCAAATCTCTTGTCCCGCTCGAAGGAAATACCTCAGTCTAAATCATCGATTTCGCTTTGTACTTAGCATCCATATAAGTGAATATAATCAAGAATTAACTAATTGTGACACAAAATTTGTACTACATGATTTTTTAGATAATTTTCAAAAACTTAAAGATGAGTCTGAAACATAAATAGTAAAAGTATGGTAATGACTATATTTCATCCTACAAATGAATAAGATAAAAGAGAGGTGTCAACCAATATGAATACTATCAATAAAGATCAGTTGAATATCGAGACGCGGGGTCGATTATCCGCCTGGTTGACTAGACATAAGTTTTTCCATCGACCTTTGGGTTATGATTATAGGGGTATTGAGATTTTGCAAGTTAAATCGGAGGAGTGGTTGTCTGTAGCTGTCGCCCCATATGCTTATGGTTTCAATTACCTACGTTCTCAATGTGCTTATGACTCAGCACCAGGAGGATATCTAGTCAGTGTATACCATCTGACGCAAGTGCGAGATCAGTCGGATCAACCCGAGGAGGTTTGTGTAAAAATCTTTGTCCCAAGAAAAGATCCTAGAATACCTTCGGTTTATTGGATTTGGAGAGGCTCCGATTTTCAAGAGCGTGAATCCTACGATATGTTGGGAATAATTCATCAGGGCCATCCGCACCTCAGGCGGATACTAATGCCTGAAAGTTGGGTAGGGTGGCCTCTACGTAAAGATTATGTCGTACCCAATTTTTACGAGTTACAGGATGCCTATTAAATTGTATAAAGATTAAAAAGAAAGAATTTGACCTCACGCGAAGACCTATTTTCTGATCCGCCCTTACCATTTAATCTTTATTGAAGATTTTTACGGTTATCAAACAGAGCTATCAAATGCAAATGATTAACCCAAATCCCGAGATATTTTTTGATTAGTTACTTCAGGATTGAAAGGTTTTCCATAGCACTAGGACTGGTTCAGCCTCTTTCCCAAATCAAACTAGTTAGATGCCAAGAACCAGATTTGAACTGGTGACACGGGGATTTTCAGTCCCCTGCTCTACCGACTGAGCTATCTCGGCCGATTCATTTACGGAAAAAAGAACTAGAAATCAGTTAAGTATGTCTTTTCATTCTAGTTTTTTCCGTAGTTAAACTGCTGATCTCGCTTTTAGATTAGAGATTATTAATACAATTCAATACCACACTTGTAAGAAATAGGTTAGGGTAGAGGGGGGGCTCGACTGAGCCATTCACGCATATTAAAAGCTTGAATGGCTCACTTGTAAAGTGTTTTCGAGAAGTCATAGACTTAAATGGATTAACTAAATTGCCTTGCTGGGGATAGAGGGATTCGAACCCTCACGGTCCCGTGAAACCAACGGATTTTCGTTCTACTGCAACTTGCGCTGCTCTTTCTAACTTTTCTAAAGTGCGTAGAATCGGACTCTATCTTCATTCACGAAAGTATTGTTTCCTTTTTCGTTATCGCTTCGCTTGTTAAATAGTTTTTGTTAAAATGAAGCGGGATCCCACAACAGCTAAGGAAAAAATATGTAGATTAGCAACAATAGAGGGGGTCTACTTAGCAGTTTGTTATTGAGTGATAACAGAAATTGTCGTGATTTTGTGAATGAATGCTCCCTTAAAACCGAGAAACCTGGGTTCAAGTTCAAATGGAGCAAAAAAGCGAAACTTCCTATCTTTACTAGTTCTTAGTCTTATATATTTTAAGTTCATGCAGTTAGCCAAACAATATTCGGTTCTTTTGAGAACTAGTAACTAACAGATTGCTCGTTGGAATGGCCCCCGTCGAGTCTCTGTACCTATCTCATCTAATCGCCCAATCTGTTTGGGTAATACAAGATTTGGCTCAGGATTGCCCGATAAATGGTCCCAGGTTCCCCTGAATCTGGGGGCTGCCACTTGATACGTCTCCACATCCAGGCTCAATCTGGTTGAGTCCGCTGCGTCTACCATTCCGCCATATCCCCACTATTTTGGCCCCAACGCCCAACGAACTTCTAAAAAATAAAAATTATAGATAACCACATAAGTGTAGGTGTATAAAAACTTAAGCTTTTGCCGCGCTTACACCTAGTAATCCGCCTAGGTGAGGTTGCTGCCATTTTGTTTGCATATTGTTTTGCATGTGTTTATTTAGTAAGCTTTTAACTAGTAAAGTTAAAAGAGAGAAAGAAACAGATTATTTATCTTTTCTATCACGTTTGAGATGGAGAAATATGCGTAATTCAACTCGTCAGCGACAGGTTAATTGCTTCGTAATAATTGAGTTTCTATTATAGAAGTATATCTGAATGCACTAGTTGAAGCAATATATTCGCGGATCAGTTTGATATCTTTTCCAAAACTTTTATGTAAATGGATATGCTAGAACGTTTTTATCCGACATCATGAATTGTTGGTAGTCTCTGGTTACTCACCCCTCCCCATCTCCTCTTCAATTGTTTATAACAAATTAAATGTTTATTAGTTACTACTCATATGTTATGATTGTCACAGATATCAAATCTGATTCGCTTCTATTTTATTCACCGACACAGCAGTAATGGGTAATATTTCTGCGCTAATCCCATAAATCTTTTATCCAATTATAAAAGTTTACAGAAAAGAAAAGGAGTTTTCATGTCTCGTTACCGAGGACCTCGTTTGAAACTGATACGTCGTCTAAAAAATTTACCAGGATTTGTAGGAAAAAGTAAAATACCCAAATTGGGAGAATTTAGAGTCGCTACCGATCAACCAGCTTCGAGAAAAATTTCTCAATTTTGTGTGCGTTTGGAGGCCAAACAAAGATTACGGTTTAATTATGGATTAACAGAACGCTAACTACTAAAATATGTGCGTGTCGCTAGAAAGGCTAGAGGTTCAACGGGCCAAGTACTACTACAATTACTTGAGATGCGCTTGGATAATGTCATTTTCCACCTAGGTCTTGCTTCCACGGTTCCCGCCGCTAGGCAGTTAGTTAATCACAGACACATCTTAGTGAACAGTTGTGTCGTAGATATACCAAGTTATCGATGTAAGCCAAAAGATATTATTACTGTTCGAAATCGACCAACTTCGTATAATGCATTGAGGAATAAATTGACTGGGGGGGACAAAACGCCGGATCACTTAACTATTTCTCTATCGGAAGACAACAAGCCAACAGGATTGGTGAATTGTATCGCCAATCGAGAATCCGTTAATTTGAATATAAATGAATTGTTAGTTGTTGAGTATTACTCCCGCAAAGCCTAGTAATTATTCATTAAATTAGTATTTTACTAAAAAATAGGTTGGAGGTTTCTACAATTAGAATTTAGGTAAAAGACTTAGGGTGGTAGAATTCAATAAACAGATTACTGAAGAAGGTGCAAAAGTTTTTCGGTCTAGCAGAATCTAAATTATAAGCTATTAACTTATATAGAAATATTCCATCTTGGCCAAATTAATTTGGCACACGATTCGGTGTAAGTATCTGAATAACCCGTCCACGTCACTTCAACCAAATTCTTAATCAACCGAAGGATTACCAATTGTTCGTATTGAGATGGTCCTTTGGCTTCTTCAAAGTTGGCTGACTTGATTTGAAACTCTGACCCCAGTCCGCTTCTTTTGAATCGGCAATTTAGCTAGATTTCGATAGAAATAAAGAGAAATAACCTTGGGTAGATAAAAAGAAAGAGAGGAAAGGGAGGGATTTGAACCCTCGGTAGATAAAGCTCTACTTAGCATTTCCGGTGCTACGCCTTAAACCGCTCGGCTACCCTTCCTGTATTGAGGTTCACCAATTAGACTAATTGACATATTTTAGGTATTTTGGTGCTAAAATAACAAGTGACTTGTGAGTAATAGTTGAAAATGGTTTTTTGCTGAAATACAAATCAAATAAGAAGGAGATATTTAACAAGGCTTGGCCTTTTACTACCCTCCCCTTTTTATATTATTGTCTAAACATCTCCTTTTCTTTTTGCAATTTCAGTTAATATACTAATAACAAGTAACAAGTGGGGTGCAAAAAGAAAAAAGAAACAAGGAGTCAAATTTGATTATGCCTAGATCTCAGAGAAATGACAACTTTATCGACAAAACTTTCACAGTTCTAGCGGATATTCTACTACAAATCCTACCTACCACTAAGAGAGAAAGGGAAGCTTTTACATATTATAGGGATGGCGCGATTCGATAAGGCAAGCAATCTATCATTATTCAATAATAATTGAAATAGCTATAGCTTCGTTCGAAGAGCCCACATTTTTTTAGGGTCTGTTTCGATTTCCGAATGAACCCTCTGATCGCGTATCCACGATTGATGCAGCCTCGGAAGCTACGGTTCCCATTTCTACGGATTTTGATATCAAGCAAGCAAGAGGCTAAATCCATAATTTGATGTGTTACACATCAAATTTTATGAGTAAACATGAGCGGGGGAGGGGGCTGGCACTACGTGGAGGAATCGGCAACACAAAATCTGCGAGAGTAACAATTTTTGGCTTTGACATAGATTGGCAATTCTCAATAACTTCGAAATTGCGGTAAGGGCCAATAGTGATTGGGGTAACAAACACCCATCCCGTTTGTAACTCGGATACCCTTAAAATCATCGGAGATTGCTGAGGTGAATAACCCCTCGAAAAACAGAATGTTGGGAACGAATAAGTTGCCAAGGTATTTATTGTTGTCGGTGTCGCCATAATAAAATATTGCAACCGCCTCAAAAATAGAAATACTTTGCGAGAAGGATGGTTAGATACCAGTTTCATAAAACACTAACCCCCGCTTAATTGTAAATTAATAGTATAAATAATTAGATAGTTTCAAATGCTACCTATTTTACGCGAATCAAGCGGGGGGAGCCGTATGAGTTGAGAATCTCATGTACGGTTTTGAAACGGGGCTTATTTGTGTAAGCAACCGTAACGGATGTCGGCCCAATCTGAAGGGGAATATGCAGAAGCTTTATGAAGCTATTACGAAGCTATGCGTTTAGAGGTTGATTCTTATGACCGAAGCTACATACTTTACAACATAGGCCTCACTCATACAAGTAATGGAAAACACGCAATAGCTTTGGAATATTACTTTCAAGCACCGGAGCGAAATTCTTTTCTGCCACAAGCTTTTAATAATATGGCTGTGATCTGTCACCACGTGCGACTACCTACGCTTCAAGAATCTTCGGTTTACAAATACTCAACCAACGAAACGGGCTTCCCCCAAGCATACTTCCAAACAGGAGCTGTCTCGAGCTGCGGGATTCGGCCTCTTTCAAAACAATCTGGGTTTGAAAGGGGTAGGTAGCCTAACTGTCTCATGGATAACTGACTGAATCGGAGAATAAAGCATCGCAAAGATTCGTCATTGAAATTTTGGGTTGATGCAATGAGATTGGTCCATCAAAAAAGTTATACAACTTGTCTCTGTAGTAGAGACAATTGGGAAAAAATAATTGGCGGACCACGGTGTAGTATCAAATCCTAAAAGAGAAATTACTCTAATCTGAAAAAGAGAGAAGAGGGATCTACATTGAGATAGGTAGTTAGTGCCGAAGGATCTTTTTAATTATTTCCTTCTGTTTTTTTAACTAGGAGTACGGAAAAGATTTTACTCAAGACGAATGAGATTAAAAACCGGACTATTCTTAAGTTCCTACAAAGTTCAGAAATAATCCCTATTTCTTGGTAAATTAGGAGACGAGAAGCTAGTAACAGAGTTGTCTGAGCCGTATGAGGTGGGAAACCTCCAAGTTCGGTTCTAAAGGAGGGGGTTGGAAAATAATCACCCATTCTGATCGAGGGGAACAGGCCATTAACCAAGGAAATTTGGAGATTTCGGAGGTTTGGTTCGATCAAGCTGCTGAATATTGGAAACAGGCAATAGCACCTTCCCCCGGTAATTACATTGAAGCACAGAATCGGTTAAAAATTACGGGACGCTTTTCTTCGTTTAATTAATTAGTAAGGGGGGAGGGGAGGCGCCGTGATACAAAAAGGTTAATAAATGGAGTTAATAGGTAGAAATTCTTGCCTGCTCGACACAAACCTCGCAGCCTCTCTCCCTACTAAACGTACGATCAATCTTATCAAGTCCGTTAGGCACTATTGGGTCGTGTAATAATGCCATAAAAAGCCTGCTCTGCATAACTTCTTGATAGCAGCTGCTCGAGTTTCAAACTCAGGAGAAAAGGGAATAGATTACTACATGTTGGTAAAAACTCTAGTTCTTAGAAGTTTAGTATCTCCCGTTGGTAGGTTGTTGTTATCCCTTGCCCGAAGAGAGGAGAGTCTCGATGACTATTCGTTCGCCAGAACCAGAAGTCAAGATTATGGTGGAAAAAGATCCCGTAAAAACCTCTTTTGAGAGATGGGCCCAACCCGGACATTTCTCGAGGAGCTTGGCTAAGGGTCCCAATACCACCACATGGATTTGGAACCTACATGCCGATGCCCACGATTTTGACAGCCATACCAATGATTTGGAGGATATATCCCGTAAAATATTTGGTGCCCATTTTGGTCAGTTAGCTATTATTTTCATTTGGTTGAGTGGCATGTACTTTCACGGGGCCCGTTTCTCCAACTATGAAGCGTGGCTTAATGATCCTACTCATGTGAAACCTAGTGCCCAGGTTGTTTGGCCAATAGTGGGTCAAGAGATACTCAATGGAGATGTAGGTGGAGGTTTTCAGGGTGTACAGATAACGTCTGGATTTTTCCAACTTTGGCGAGCTTCTGGAATAACTAGTGAGTTACAGCTGTATTGCACAGCTGTAGGTGCTTCAATCCTCGCCGGATTAATGTTTTTCGCCGGTTGGTTTCACTACCACAAAGCTGCCCCAAAACTAGCTTGGTTCCAGAATGTCGAATCAATGCTAAATCACCATTTGGCAGGTCTATTGGGGTTGGGATCTCTAGCTTGGGCGGGACATCAGATACACGTTTCACTACCAATTAACCAGCTCTTAGATGCGGGGGTTGACCCCAAAGAAATACCGCTTCCTCACGAACTGATTCTTAATCGTGATCTTATGGCTCAAGCGTATCCAAGTTTTGCGAAAGGGCTGATCCCGTTTTTTACCCTCGACTGGTCAGAATACTCAGATTTTTTGACTTTTCGTGGAGGTTTGAACCCAGTAACAGGAGGTTTGTGGCTGACTGATACCGCGCATCACCACTTAGCCATTGCCGTTCTCTTTTTGGTAGCTGGTCACATGTATAGAACCAACTGGGGTATCGGACATAGTACGAAAGAGATTTTGGAAGCTCATAAAGGTCCCTTTACGGGTGAAGGCCACAAAGGTCTTTACGAAATTCTAACAAGTTCGTGGCATGCTCAATTAGCAATCAATCTTGCCATGCTAGGTTCTTTAACCATTATTGTGTCCCATCATATGTATGCGATGCCCCCATATCCTTACTTGGCTACCGATTATGCCACACAACTTTCCTTGTTTACACATCATATGTGGATAGGAGGATTTCTCGTAGTTGGTGCAGCTGCACACGCAGCTATCTTTATGGTAAGAGATTATGATCCAACTACCCAATACAACAATCTGTTAGATCGCGTCATTCGGCATCGCGATGCAATAGTTTCACATCTCAACTGGGTCTGCATTTTTCTAGGTTTTCACAGCTTTGGTCTATACATCCATAATGATACCATGAGCGCCTTGGGGCGCCCTCAAGATATGTTTTCAGATACCGCCATTCAATTACAACCGATCTTTGCTCAGTGGGTGCAGAATACTCACGCCTTGGCTCCCGGATCAACCGCACCTAATGCCTTAGCGAGTACTAGTTTAAGCTGGGGTGGCGGCGACTTAATTGCTGTAGCCGGCAAAGTTGCCATGGCCCCAATTCCATTAGGTACCGCAGATTTTCTGGTACACCATATCCATGCATTTACTATCCACGTTACTGTTTTAATATTATTAAAAGGTGTTTTATTTGCACGCAGCTCTCGACTAATACCCGATAAAGCAAATCTTGGTTTTCGTTTTCCCTGTGACGGTCCTGGCAGAGGAGGCACCTGTCAAGTATCGGCTTGGGATCACGTTTTCCTAGGATTATTCTGGATGTACAACTCAATCTCAGTAGTTATATTTCACTTTAGTTGGAAGATGCAATCCGATGTTTGGGGCAGTATAAGCGAACAGGGGGTGGTAAACCACATTACTGGGGGAAACTTTGCGCAAAGTTCAACAACGATTAATGGATGGTTACGAGATTTTTTGTGGGCACAGGCTTCCCAAGTCATTCAATCATATGGTTCTTCGTTATCCGCATATGGTCTTATATTCTTGGGGGCTCACTTCGTTTGGGCTTTCAGTTTGATGTTTTTATTTAGTGGTCGCGGATACCGGCAAGAACTTATTGAATCCATTGTTTGGGCTCATAACAAGTTAAAGGTTGCCCCCGTCACCCAACCTAGGGCCCTGAGTATTATCCAGGGACGTGCCGTGGGAGTAACTCACTACCTTCTGGGTGGAATCGCCACGACGTGGGCGTTCTTCCTGGCGAGAATCATTGCAGTGGGATAATGGCTAGGAGGATTTGAGAAACATTACGGCATCAAGATTTCCACAGTTCAGCCGGGGTCTATCCCAAGACCCAACTACTCGTCGTATCTGGTTTGGTATAGCCACTGCCCACGACTTCGAGAGTCATGACGATACTACCGAGGAACGTCTATACCAAAAAATATTTGCATCTCATTCTGGTCAATTAGCTATCATCTTTCTCTGGACCTCTGGGAACTTGTTCCACGTGGCTTGGCAGGGCAATTTTGAAGCGTGGGTACGGGACCCGCTACATGTGAGGCCCATTGCTCATGCCATTTGGGATCCTCATTTTGGTCAACCAGCTGTCGAAGCCTACACTCGAGGGGGCGCTGCGGGTCCAGTCAATATTGCCTACTCGGGTGTGTACCAATGGTGGTACACTATCGGTCTACGCAATAACCAAGATCTTTATACTGGAGCTATTTTTCTACTAGCTATTTCTGCTTCATTCCTACTAGCTAGCTGGTTACATTTGCAACCTAAATGGAAACCAAGCATTTCTTGGTTTAAAAATGCTGAATCCCGGCTCAATCATCATCTTTCAGGGCTTTTCGGGGTGAGTTCTCTGGCTTGGGCAGGACATTTAGTTCACGTAGCTATCCCCGAAGCAAGGGGTGGACATGTCAGATGGGGTAATTTATTGACCGCCGCTCCGCACCCTCAAGGATTGGGACCGTTTTTCTCGGGTCAGTGGAGTGTTTATGCTCAAAATCCCGATTCCGGTAATCATTTGTTTGATAGCACTCAAGGGGCGGGAACAGCCATTTCAACCTTTTTGGGCGGATTTCACCCACAAACTCAAAGTTTGTGGCTAACGGATGTTGCTCATCACCACTTAGCTATTGCCGTTGTGTTTATAATTGCCGGCCACACGTACAGGACTAACTCTGGTATTGGGCATAGTATAAAAGAGATTCTCGAGGCCCATATTCCTCCAGGAGGTAAATTGGGCCGTGGACACAAAGGGCTTTATGATGCAGTCAACAATTCTCTCCATTTTCAATTGGGGCTTGCTTTAGCTGCTTTGGGGGTTGTCACTTCTTTAGTCGCGCAACACATGTATTCTTTACCCGCTTATGCTTTTATAGCACAGGATTATACGACTCAAGCCGCACTATACACCCATCATCAATATATTGCCGGCTTTATCATGACAGGAGCTTTCGCACACGGAGCTATATTCTTTATTCGAGATTATGATCCAGAACAGAATAAAGATAACGTTTTAGCAAGAATGTTAGAACATAAAGAAGCCATAATAGCTCACTTAAGTTGGGCAAGTTTATTCCTGGGGTTCCACACGCTAGGGCTTTATGTCCACAACGACGTAATGCTAGCCTTCGGGACTCCGGAAAAACAGATTCTTATTGAACCTATATTTGCTCAATGGATTCAATCTGCTCATGGTAAAACTTTATATGGTTTTGATGTGCTTTTATCCTCGGCAGGTAGTCCGGCAAGTAATGCTGGTCGAGGCTTATGGTTACCGGGTTGGTTAGATGCTATTAACAGCAGTAGCAACTCACTATTTCTAACGATTGGACCCGGGGATTTCTTGGTTCACCATGCCATCGCTTTGGGTCTACATACGACTACACTTATTTTAGTCAAAGGCGCTTTAGATGCGCGCGGTTCCAAGTTGATGCCAGATAAGAAAGAATTTGGTTACAGTTTTCCCTGCGATGGTCCCGGGCGAGGCGGTACCTGCGATATATCAGCTTGGGATGCATTTTATTTAGCCGTTTTCTGGATGCTAAACACTATTGGATGGGTTACTTTCTATTGGCACTGGAAACACATTACCTTATGGCAAGGGAATGCTGCTCAATTCAACGAATCTTCTACGTATTTAATGGGGTGGTTGAGAGATTACCTATGGCTGAACTCTTCACAACTTATTAATGGTTATAATCCCTTTGGTATGAACAGCTTATCTGTATGGGCGTGGATGTTCTTGTTTGGACATCTCGTGTGGGCTACTGGATTTATGTTTCTAATCTCTTGGCGCGGTTATTGGCAAGAACTTATTGAAACTCTAGCTTGGGCTCACGAACGAACACCCCTAGCAAATGTGATACGTTGGAAAGATAAGCCGGTCGCTCTCTCCATCGTTCAAGCAAGACTGGTGGGACTAGCCCACTTCTCCGTGGGTTACATCTTTACCTATGCAGCTTTTCTAATAGCATCTACATCAGGTAAATTTGGCTAATTCTTTATTGTAGACTACCAAATTTTCCTCATTGTAGACTACCAAATTGTTTATTTCCGCGTCAAGTTTGTCCTCCCATCATTTTTCACACCCGATCTATTTTAAAAACTAGTTCTCTATTTATCCATAATTAGAAATAGAAATTGATTCTCCCTTTTCTAGTTATTAGTAAATAGATTTCTGGTTGCGAATCCAATCTGGTTTAGAGTAGTAATCCAATCCTGCTTGCTGATTTATCAATTATGGCAAAGAAAAGTCTTATTGAAAAAGAAAAAAAAAAGAAAGAATTAGTAAAAAGATATCATACCATTCGCCAATCTTTGAAGAGACAAATTAGGAGTAGTTTGTCAATTCAGGGTAAACTAATTATTTCCAAAAGATTGCAATCTTTACCGCGAAGTAGTGCACCTGTTCGTCTACGTAACCGGTGTTCCCTAACCGGACGACCCCGATCCAATTACCGATACTTTGGCTTATCTAGACACGTACTTCGTGAAATGGCACACACTTGTTTACTGCCTGGAGTGTCGAAATCAAGTTGGTGATGGAAAATCCCCCTTCAGTTATTTTCAAATGGTCTCTAATTCTGTGAATTAGATAGTTTTTTCCACTTACATCCAATGTAATTATTCAATAGATGTATAATAATTACGTTGGAGGCATCAACTAAGCGGGGTAGAGCAGCTTGGTAGCTCGCAAGGCTCATAACCTTGAGGTCACAGGTTCAAATCCTGTCCCCGCGAAGTAAACTAACATTTGTTTATCTACGATGCTTGATGTTCTTCGCGAGCTTAGAAAAATCAGCTTTTCGCGTTTCATCGACAGAGCTGGTATTGATTTGACCAGATCGGATATCAAGGAAGTACAAGTCTTTCAATTAATTATTAGATTAGGATTATTTGACGTCGCATATCAAAATAAGAATTACCTAATTGGTATTACTTATCTTTCTTATTCTTTCTCCCCCCCCTTTCTGAGCTTTGTCGCTCGGTGGGGCAGAAACCTCTCTATTTATAAATAGAAGTGTAAAATGTATAATTTAGGAGCATAGCTCTATCTTGTTTTATACTAAAACTGGTTCTTTCTCATCAAGTTCGACTCTTCCAAAGAGGGAAAATATGCCTAATAGAACTCAATTAGATATTAGTTATGATTTGAGGCCCCCTTAACTCAGGGGTAGAGTGACGCCATGGTAAGGCGTAAGTCGTCGGTTCAAATCCGACAAGGGGCTAACCAAGAAGCCTTTAGAAATCCAAGGAGAAATCCAAGGATCGAACTTTTCAGTTTCACGGAAACACTCGGGTCCACATGGCTTCTTGATGCAAGAAGAAGGTCTATTTCCCAACATTTTGAACAAATAAGAAATTACCTAATTATTTAAAATAGAATTCGGTCAATTTCAATTTTTTAGTTAAGCTGTTTCTCTTTTAATCGCGGTATCCTACTTAAGTAGTTTCGTTACACCGGGTAATATGCCACCCATTACAATTGAAGAAGACAAAGAGGTGGATATAATTTTTAATACCAGAACCTTTTTTGTTACCCCTATCCCGGGAATTGAATATGGATTCCCAACATCAGTATCAATATATATAGAGATAGATATATGTGGAACTATGTATTTATATAAATTTCAATCTGAAAAAGAAAGAAGGAAAATTACGTGGCAGATTTCTTATTTACTTATGTAAATAATTTCTCGTAATTAGTAGAAGTTATTCGAGTATATAGCACTCTTTTTTGTTATATTCCTTTTAAATACCTAGAAACAATTTTGCCGCTGGGGCTTGATATTAACAGCGAATCCTTCGGTTCGCTGTTAATAGTTCTGCCACATACTATGTTCGGGATTAAACCGCGGTGTGCTGCTTATCCACTATCGCTCTTTGGGGTCAAACGAAACAAAAAGGCTTCCAATTTTTACTGGGGATTGGTAAAATAGGTACCGAAATAATTTTGAACAGGGGATGGATACCACACCCACATATATCCATATATTCTATATATGAGTGTAAGCTCTTCATGCCGCTCTAGTATTTCTTCCCTTAGATGTTTTTGAAAACAACTCCGTTTTCTTTTTGTGCTAGGTCGGATTCCCAAGGTAGTTTTAATGCGACTGAATAGTTAACAAAGTCAAAATCTCTGAAGAAAAGAAAGGTCTACCCACTGCTCAAAAAACTACGTAACAAACAGGATCAGCTTAGGGTTAAGTAAGTAAGAGGAAGGAAATGCCCAGAAGCTAAAATTATACGAAAAAGAAGAAAAAAGCATAGAATAGAAGGAATGGCTGGACAAAAAACACAACACAAAAAAGAAGAGAGGGGAGAAAGCTAGAAGCGAGGCAAAAAAAAATACTGAAGGGAGTTAAAAAATCCAACCTCCTGACTGAGATTAAAAGAGCTATCAGTCTCACCTTCGTGTAATAACTCCTAGGAGTTCTCTGCCTTCGTAAATGACTTCCCGGGAAGAACAGCGTTTTAACGAGCCAATCTTATGTCACCGGGAAGGGGCAGAACTACACCACGTCTCGGCTTGAAAAAAAGAAGAGGGGGGGAACCCAAAAATTGTTTGAGGAGTTGAATGAGGGAATGAATATGACCATTGCCATCGGAAAATCTTCCAAGGAGCCAAAAGATCTATTTGATAGTATGGACGACTGGCTAAGAAGAGACCGTTTCGTCTTCGTGGGTTGGTCTGGTCTACTACTTTTCCCTACCGCCTACTTCGCTTTGGGCGGTTGGTTCACAGGTACAACCTTTGTCACCTCATGGTACACCCACGGATTAGCTAGCTCTTATTTGGAGGGATGCAACTTTTTGACTGCTGCGGTCTCCACTCCCGCTAACAGTTTGGCCCACTCCTTACTCCTTTTGTGGGGCCCTGAAGCACAGGGAGATTTTACCCGCTGGTGCCAATTAGGGGGTTTATGGACCTTTGTTGCTCTCCACGGCTCCTTTGCTCTAATAGGTTTTATGTTACGCCAATTTGAACTTGCGAGGTCTGTGCAACTACGCCCCTATAATGCAATAGCTTTCTCCGCTCCAATTGCAGTTTTTGTCTCCGTATTTTTGGTTTACCCTTTAGGGCAATCCGGTTGGTTTTTCGCACCCAGTTTTGGCGTAGCCGCCATCTTCCGATTCATTCTATTTTTTCAAGGTTTTCATAATTGGACTCTAAACCCATTTCATATGATGGGGGTTGCAGGAGTCCTTGGCGCAGCCCTATTATGTGCCATCCACGGTGCTACAGTTGAAAATACTTTATTCGAAGACGGTGACGGCGCAAACACATTCCGCGCGTTCAATCCAACTCAGTCTGAGGAAACTTATTCAATGGTAACCGCAAATCGTTTTTGGTCCCAAATATTCGGTGTTGCTTTCTCCAACAAACGTTGGTTACACTTCTTTATGTTATTTGTGCCAGTGACAGGTTTATGGATGAGTGCTATTGGAGTAGTTGGTCTCGCCCTGAATTTACGCGCGTACGATTTTGTCTCCCAAGAAATTCGTGCAGCAGAAGATCCCGAGTTTGAGACTTTTTACACGAAAAATATCTTACTAAACGAGGGTATCCGTGCCTGGATGGCAGCTCAGGATCAGCCCCACGAAAACCTTGTATTTCCCGAGGAGGTTTTACCCCGTGGAAACGCTCTTTAATGGAACCCTCTCGCTCGGTGGCCGCGATCAGGAAACCACAGGTTTTGCCTGGTGGGCTGGCAACGCTCGACTAATTAACCTGTCTGGTAAATTGCTTGGTGCCCACGTAGCTCATGCCGGCCTGATTGTCTTCTGGGCTGGATCTATGAATTTGTTTGAAGTGGCTCACTTTGTATCAGAGAAGCCTATGTATGAGCAGGGATTAATCCTACTTCCCCACTTGGCTACTCTGGGTTGGGGAGTGGGTCCTGGCGGCGAAGTAGTCGATACCTTTCCCTACTTTGTTTCCGGAGTACTCCATCTGATTTCCTCCGCAGTTTTGGGATTTGGGGGTATATATCACGCTCTAATTGGGCCCGAAACGTTAGAGGAATCCTTTCCTTTCTTTGGTTATACTTGGAAGGATAAGAATAAGATGACCACAATCCTCGGTATTCATTTAATACTACTAGGTCTTGGGGCTTTTCTCCTAGTTTTCAAAGCACTCTATTTTGGAGGGTTGTACGACACATGGGCACCTGGGGGTGGAGATGTGAGAGAGATTACAAATCTCACCCTAAGCCCTAATATTATCTTTGGTTACCTACTGAAATCTCCTTTTGGGGGAGAAGGGTGGATTGCAAGTGTGGATAATCTGGAAGATATCATTGGGGGACATGTTTGGTTGGGGTCCATCTGCCTTTTTGGTGGAATTTGGCATATATTAACAAAACCGTCTGCCTGGGCTCGTCGTGCTTTGGTATGGTCCGGGGAAGCTTACTTATCCTATAGCTTGGGAGCCCTTGCCATCTTTGGATTCACTGCCTGCTGTTTCGTTTGGTTTAACAATACAGCATATCCTAGTGAATTTTATGGTCCTACCGGTCCGGAAGCTTCTCAAGCACAAGCTTTTACTTTTCTTGTCAGGGACCAACGCCTCGGTGCTAACATAGGTTCCGCCCAAGGCCCCACTGGGTTAGGTAAATACCTGATGCGTTCCCCTACGGGAGAAATTATTTTCGGAGGGGAAACCATGCGCTTCTGGGACCTTCGCGCTCCTTGGTTAGAGCCTTTAAGAGGCCCCAACGGTTTAGATCTTAGTAAGTTGAAAAGGGATATACAACCCTGGCAGGAGCGACGATCCGCGGAGTATATGACTCACGCTCCCCTGGGCTCTCTAAACTCCGTAGGTGGAGTAGCTACCGAGATTAACGCTGTAAATTATGTATCTCCTCGGAGTTGGTTAGCAACCTCTCACTTCGTCCTAGGATTCTTCTTCTTCGTGGGTCATTTATGGCACGCGGGTAGGGCTCGGGCAGCCGCAGCCGGGTTTGAAAAAGGAATTGACCGCGATACCGAACCCGTTCTTTCCATGACACCTCTTAATTAAGATTTGAAAATCTATGGTGAGATGATGAAGACAGAATATAGATCCCTGTTTCGCCTCTTTTTCTTGTTAGCAAGTAGGTATATATATATACATCTTTAGGTCAGTGTCAGACTCATTACATTATTCAGGCAGTAAAGCTCTATCTATCTATCTATTCAAATAGATAGATAGAGCTTTACTGCCTGAATAATGTAATCTGTAATATTAACTTATTCTAAATTTGATAGGATAAGAAGAGGTATTTTGCGGTACTAATTAATAACTAATTACTATTGTCCCTTTTGTCCAATCTTTTTTACTCCAAGAAGTAGGAGAGAGAGGGATTCGAACCCTCGATGGCATTTTATTACCATGCCAGTTTTCAAGACTGGAGCCTTAAACCGCTCGACCATCTCTCCTGGTTATACCTAAACTTCATCCGATATTCAGAAGTAGAAATCATGTCTCTTAGTACTTCTGATAATCGATTAGAGGGTATTCAACATCTATCTACTCTATTTATATATGAGATATTAATAGATATCTCTTTTCTTGACTGAAATTTCCATACCGTGAAAGATGCAGAGTGAAAACGATTCTGGCCGTAAAGCTACTACATATAATCATCCCTAATGTCGAAATCTAAAGTAATTAGTAATCAACAAAAACCTTATAAAATTTGAGGTAGTTAGTGGCAGGGTATCCGCGACTCGTCAACAAAGTAATTCGTGACGAATCGAGAGTTCCGTTGGATGAGGATTGGATGGTACGAATAGCCTCTTAATAGGGAAACAATTAGAATTATGACTATCGCGTTCCAATTGGCTTTATTTGGGTTAATTGTCACTTCATTTTTACTAGTTGTAGGAGTGCCCGTTGCATTTGCATCCCCCGATGGCTGGTCCAACAACAAAAATATAGTTTTTTCAGGGGCGTCATTATGGATTGGATCAGTTTCTTTGGTAGGTATACCCAACTCGTTTATTTCTTAATTAAGATTTTGTTTCTCCTCTCGTAATTTGCCGTTACGGGTGGAGTCCCCAAATGGAGACGATTTTTACTGATGGAAATCCCTAGAAAATAGCTACACATAGCTGTAGTATAGTCAATTTCTAATTAGCAGTTAATAGAATAGATCTAGGTTTGCCCCCTCCCCCCATAGGTTGAAATTTTCAAATCTAAGTCTAACCTAAATACGTACGTAAATTTTGAATTGGTAAAACCCCATGACAGGATTAAGATAATATAACAGATTATGCGGATATAGTTGAATGGTAAAATATCTCCTTGCCAAGGAGATGACGCGGGTTCGATTCCCGCTATCCGCCTATCCCATATAAAACAAATAGATTCTGTCAGATATAAGAATATGCCTAAGAGAGAAAAATTATGAAATCCAATGAATTTTCATAATGGAAGGTTGAAAAAGAGAGAAAAAACTTCAAATTTTAATCGAAAGATTAACAATTGATTGGAAGCGAAGACCTATCTAATTCTTATTATTTCAATATTTCGTCTTTATTTTGAATGTAATGAGGTTTCGAGGCAAAACAAGTTTATTAAAGTAGTCGTTTTGTCATCAAACATATCGCAATCTAATCATAGGTGAAGCGCCTGGGGTAGGGGGGAGCAGCTATTTACTTGCTAATTTTTATGCCAGATAATATACTTATTACTAGTAGGGGTGTTAGGCATCGATAACATATTTTGGATGTTGTTTCCGCCTCGATAGGCACTGTTCCCTAATAGCCATCAAGGGGCGATATAGTCAAGCGGTAAGACGGAGGACTGCAAATCCTTGATGCCCCAGTTCAAATCTGGGTGTCGCCTAACAAGAGAGTTTTCTCGTATATAACGAGAAGGAATTAGATCTATTTAATTTACTTGGATTTATTCATTTAGAGATTTTATAAGGGATTGCTTATTGCGCCGAAATCAGATACAGGTTGAGGTGCTCTATAGCCTGTTATAGCCTATCACATTTCATGTGTCTTGATGCGTCACGCATAAACAATCCCAACTTAGTATATCATTAATTGATAATCAGGAGGTCTAAATCACCAAAATAATTTAAGATGGAGCCATCAACCGGTACCATTAAAAAAAGAAATAGTTTACACATGCAGTATCTTTTGTTATTTAAGTATTTCATTAAATCGGGTGTCTGCTCTTTGCTAGCAACAAGTTTCAAGCTTTTTCAAGCTTTGTTTTGTATTTAGACTTATAAATAATTAGTAATTAATAAAAATCGAGAGAGTAAGTAGATAGGAATTACAACTACGGACTTAGTTACTATAGCTTGGGCTGCCCTGACGGTGATTTCCACATTTTCCCTTTCACTTGTAGTTCGGGGACGAAGCGGTTTGTAACAAGTGGTTAACTGGCTCTTTATTAGCCTGATTCGGGGGATACATGCAGTCGTGGTGAGATCATTGATTCGTATTTTCGCCACCTCAATCTTTCTATTTGAGCGAAAGGGGTGGTGCAGCCGGGGGCTATTTCCCCCGCCCCCCCCCCCCCCGCCCATAGTGCAATCGTTGTTATTAACGAATGCTAAAGAATTATCTAACATTGGATCGGAGATAAAATTACCAAAATGTTTGGAATAAACTGATATCTTTTCCTTTCACCCATCTTTTCATCCGATATACTGCAGTTTAATAAATAAACCGTGGAAAAAAATATACAACTATTCTAAAATTTATATATAGTCGTACGTATAAAGAATCTTCTTAGGGAAAAGGAAGCAATTATCTGGGAGAGCTCCAGCTAAACCGAATTCCTTCCTTCTCTTTTGTCATTTCGAAACAAAGGTTAAAACAACAAAATGGATGAATTTAGTAATCTAATAGACTTATTTCTTTCATTATTATGGGCGAGAACCTACCCCGGTCATTGTTAGGTCATACCTTCTTTAACTCAAAATCTATTTTGTCTGACAGTATGGCTACATTCGGAATGAAAAACAGGGAGTGAACATATACCTGACATTTCTTTGGGACTATACTTTCAGTTCGGATATTTCACTTCTTTTTCCTTGGTTTGTGTAGGCTGATTCATAAGAGATATATAAAGAGGGTATATCCAAATGTTAGAACCACCTAATATTAGTCATTGGGTCAAAATCAGCTTCGTAAAAAAAAAGGAGAAGTAATTGAATGAAAAGCAAAAATTGATAGATCACTTTTTTGATCTATCAATTTTGGGCAATTCCATTCGGGAATAATGCATAATACGTGGTATTCAGAAAGATGAAAACACTATAGAAAAGCATAGACTCTGACTGACATAAAGAAGCTAATCAAAAAGAAGCACCACGCTGAGGATAAGCTGTTACTAACAATAAAATAACACGGGTAGCGGAAAAATCTCGTACAAAAAGGAATAGCGGTTTGCATATTGCACTATTTCACGAATGAAGAGCAGATGGTGCTCTCTTCTTCTACCTCCTTATCTGTTGCTCTTGGATATGGAAATTTATTGACAAATTGGTAGTCGAATCAGTTACCAATTACTAGTTATTCTGCGCAGCCGTTTGAATGTAAAGAATAAGTAGAAAAGCTGTCGGGATCAGAATGAAAAGTGCGGTAGCTACAAATGCGAGAATATTTACTTCCGTATTGGTAGTTCAAATCATCAGTTGGAAAATAGCTCGAGCAGTTTCGTCGAAAAAGCTCTCGGATTCTATTATAAACCATCTTTTTTTAACTAGTCGGGTCGACCGAATTATTAGCTAATCAATAAAAAAAAAATATCGAATTTCAATCTTCGATATCGACTACATAGTATATCACGAAATGAAATATCGAGAATACCTATTCTTCGTCTTTGGAAAGTATCAGCCTGACGCATCCGTTTCAGATTAATTGCTGAATCGCTCCAACTAGTTTGATGCATATTAATGATAAAAGATTATTTTAACCATTATTACTTATATCACTTATAGAATCCCAACTTAGGTTGTTGTTAGAAAAATCGATTTTCTCGTTACTTCTTCAAATTGACAACTGATGGGAAATAGTCTTAATCTACCTAATAGATAACTAAGCCCCCATCGTCTAGAGGCCTAGGACGCCTCCCTTTCACGGAGGCGACGGGGATTCGAATTCCCCTGGGGGTATTCATCTCTCAAATTTGGGTCGATGCTCGAGCGGTTAATGGGGACGGACTGTAAATCCGCTGGCGACGCCTACGCTGGTTCGAATCCAGCTCGACCCAAGTCCGAGCCTGGAAAGTGAATTTTGAACTAGCATCTCTCATTGGAGTTCATCGGGATTGACGGGTCTCGAACCCGCAACTTCCGCCTTGACAGGGCGGTGCTCTAACCAATTGAACTACAATCCCACTAATTGATTTGATTGGAGTCTATGTAACAATAGACTTGGAGTCAACAATATTTTCTTCTTTTTATTTACTGTATCAAATAACCTCTTTTCAAAAATTTCAACCAAATGAAAGTTGAAATTTCCGAAAAGAGGTTATTTGATACCATAGAAAAAAAAGCCATAGAAAAAAAAGGGCATCTGTCTGTTTTTTTTTTTTTTTTTTTTATCTTTCTCTGGTTATCAAAATCTCTTACGTGGTATAATTATCAGACTCGTTTTATTGCTACGTATACGTATCTCTTCGTTTTTTCTATCAATGATTATCGCGTTTTCGCATGCGTAAGTAAGTATTATGACCAATTTAGACAAGAAAGAATTTGTTTAATTATGTTTACCAACCTCGGATCGCACAGATGTTTCTCATTTACAGCTCATGAAAATGATTTAACTTCTGGTGCAAAAAAGTTCCTCAAAAGGTACGATATAACTTTTCTTACACTCTTTTCGTTTAAACACTGTCATACGAATCTTTATGAAAAAATTGGTTGTGGGTAAATAAAAGGAAAGGAGGGGAATCAATTGATTCTATTTCTTTTTCTTCTTTTTGAGGGGGCTGGTGATTCAACTTCCCATACATAAAAAAATAGAAATACGAAAATAAAAACACGGAAATCTAATTGATATATTCTTAATCGGGATGAGTCTCGATTCATCACTTCATTAGGAGGAAGTAAAAATATGCCCGTATTACCAGAACTTGCACAAATCCAATTTGAAGGCTTTAATCGATTTATTCATGAAAGGTTGCTTGAAGAACTTGAAAGTTTTCCGAAAATTGAAGACACAGATAAGGAAGTCGAATTTCGAGTTATTAGTGGACAGTATCAATTGACGCAACCTTCAATTGAAGAGAGAGACGCCGCGTATCAATGTGTCACATACTCATCCGATTCATATGTACCAGCTTAATTGATTCGTAGCGGAGATAGAATAGTACACGAAGAAGACGTACGGTCCGGATCTATTCCCTGGATGAATTCTAAGGGGATGTTTCTTATCAATGGAGTTGCCAGAGTTTTGGTCAGTCAAATCTTGAGAAGTCCCGGTATTTACTACAACCGAGAATCCGATCAGAAAGGAATTTCCGCATATACTAGCACTGTAATTTCGGATCGGGGAGGGAGATTTAAATTAGAAATAGATAGAAAAGAGAAAATTTGGATTCGTATCGGCAAGAAGAAGAAGATATCCATCTTGATATTATTAATAGCTATGGGGTTAAGCAAGATAGATATCTTGCAAAATGCTCGTTACCCCAAGATTTTTTCAAATATCTTAAAGAAACAAGAGGGAGCCGTCGAATCGTCGGAGGATGCTACAGCAGAACTTTACAAACATTCATACTCTGCTACCGATGCGGATATCTCATTCTCAGAATCTATATTCAAGGAATTATAGAAGAGGTTTTCCCAGCATAGATTTGAGTTGGGACGAATTGGTCGGCGAAACCTAAATATCAAACTAACTCTTGATGTACCTGAAGAGGAACATTTCTTATTGCCCCAAGACATATTAGCAGCTGCAGATCATTCAATAGAAATAAGCTACGGAATGGGCAACCTCGACGACATAGATCATCTGAAAAATAGACGTGTTCGATCTGTAGCAGATTTGCTTCAAGAACAATTGAAGTTAGCCCTAAACCGTTTAGAGAATTCGATTCGACAAAATCTATCTAGGGCCGTTAGGCGCAAACGTGCGATAACGCCGCGAGGATTAGTAACACCTGCACCAGTAATAGCAACTTTCAAGGAGTTTTTTGGATCACATCCCCTATCACAATTTCTAGACCAAATAAACCCATTATCGGAAATGGTGCATAAACGGAGATTAAGCTCCGTAGGTCCTGGCGGATTGACACGGCGAACCGCCAGTTTTCAAGCTAGAGATATCCATTTTAGTCACTATGGCCGCATCTGCCCAATCGAAACATCGGAAGGCATGAATGCTGGCCTTATTTCGTCACTAGCTATTCAGGCAGAAATTAGCAACTCCGGATCTTTGCAAAGCCCGTACCTCAAAATTTCGGAATCATCCGAAAAGGAGCAATTAATCTACCCATCCCCTACTGAAGATGATTACTACCGAGTATCGACTGAAAATTCATTAATATCCCAATGGAGAGCTAGGGAGAAAGAGCTTATACTGGTTCGATATCAACAAGAATTCCTCGGCGTCCTTTGGGAACAGGTTGATTTCCGAAGCATTCACCCCTTGCATTATTTTTCCGTCGGAGCTTCGCTTATTCCATTTATTGAGCATAATGATGCGAATCGCGCTTTAACGGGTTCTACTATGCAACGTCAGGCGGTTCCACTGGTTAATTCCGAAAGATGCTTTGTAGGAACTGGGTTAGAAAGTTAAGTAGCTTCAGATTCTGGAAGTGTAGTTGTATCTGAACGAGAAGGATAAATCCGATATATTGATGGCAATTTGATTGAACTACTATCAATCGACGAAGTACCAAGCAATGATGTAGTTCTACGTGTTACAAATAATCGATTAAAGATATATGAGCGTTCCAACAGCAATACCTGTATACACCAGAAGTCTACGGTTTTAGTGGGAGAATTATCGAAACGCGGAGAAGTTATCTCGGATGGGACAGCAACTGCCGGGGGAGAATTAGCTTTGGGTAAAAATATCCTAGTAGCTTACATGCCGTGGGAAGGCTACAACTTTGAAGATGCAGTGTTGATTAGCGAACGCCCAATATACGAAGATATCTCTACATCCTTTCACATTGAAAGACACGAAGTTGAAGTTTGCACAACAAATCAGGGTCCTGAAAGGGTTACCAAGCAAATACCTCAATTGGATAGTCATACACTTCGACACCTAGATGATAATGGGCTCGTAGAATCAGGATCTTGGGTAGAGGCGGGAGATGCCTTGGTCGGCAAACTGACGCCCCAAGAGGGAACAGATTCATCACGTGCTCCGGAAGGAAGATCGTTACAAGCCATTTCCGGTATACAATTAGTTAATGCGAGAGAAAGCTGTCTGAAAGTTCCGATTGGTGGAAGAGGTCGAGTCACTGATGTCAGGTGGGTTTATCCCGAAGACGATACTTCGAACGATTTAGAGGTTATTCATATTTATATATTGTAAAAGCGTAAGATACAAGTAGGTGATAAGATAGCCGGCAGACATGGAAATAAAGGGATTGCGTCAAAAATACTGCCTAGACAGGATATGCCTTATTTGCAAGATGGAACACCAGTCGACATGATATTAAGTCCTTTAGGAGTACCTTCACGAATGAATGTGGGACAGATTTTCGAATGCCTACTTGGGTTAGCCGGGGAGTTTTCAAAAACCCATTACCGTATAGTACCTTTTGATGAAAGGTATGAGCGGGAAGCTTCCAGAAAATTAGTACTTACAGAACTTTGTAGAGCAAGTACGACCACCCATAATCCGTGGTTATTTGAACCCGATCACCCCGGAAAGAGCCGATTGATCGATGGACGAACAGGTGAATCCTTCGTGCAACCTATCACAACTGGAAAAGGCTATATGATGAAATTGATTCATCAGGTCGACGATAAAATTCATGCGCGATCGAGCGGACCGTATGCACTTGTTACGCAGCAACCTCTCAAGGGAAGATCCAGACGGGGGGGGCAGCGGGTTGGAGAAATGGAAGTACGGGCTTTGGAGGGTTTTGGAGTGTCTTACACGTTGCAAGAAATGCTTACAATTAAATCAGATCATATTCAGGCTCGTTACAAGGTACTTAGTGCAATTATGACTGGAAAACCTGTTTATAAGCCCAATACCGTTCCAGAGTCTTTCCGATTACTAGTTCGAGAATTACGTTGTATGGGTTTAAACTTGGAGCACAGTTTTATAATTGAAGAAGGTTTGGAGAGGGGGAGTGAAAACATTTGATAGTTAATTGAAACTTCTTCTGTGAGTAATTAATCAAAACTTTTTATAGTATGATTCATCGAGCTAATTATCAACAACTTCAAATTGGACTGGCTTCCCCCGAACAGATTCGTAGTTGGGCTGAGAGAGAGTTACCCAATGGAGACGTCGTTGGGCAAGTCGATTAACCTTACACGTTGCATTACAAGACTCACAAACCAGAGAGAGATGGCTTATTTTGCGAAAGGATACTCGGACCCATAAAAAGCGGCGTTTGTGCGTGTGGAAATTATCGATCTGTCGATAACGAAGAGGAGGATTCTAATTTGTGCAAACATTGCGGAGTTGAGTTTATTGACTCCCGGGTTCGAAGATATCGAATGGGATACATTAAACTTGCGTGTCCAGTAACTCATGTGTGGTTTTTGAAACGAATTCCTAGTTATGTTGCAAACCTACTTGCCAAACCTCTTAAAGAACCAGAAAGCCCAGTATATTGCGATGTGTGACTCGATCGTATATGTCGATCACTACAGATTGGCCGTAAACTGTCATTCCATGTAGAAGTGGAAAGCCTCTAACCGACATGTCTCTCGGGTCAATCGAGTATTATTGTCTAACTCGGGGTAGAAGCTACCGTGTGCATAATGGGGAACCTCCTCTATGGTTAATTTTTAGCAAAAAATCCAGCGATTGGGCTTCGTAAGAACTATTTCCATTTCAATTAATAGATTAAGAATCACGTTCTTTTTTTAATAAAGCCCTTCGGCTTTCTTTTTTTTTTCTCTGTTTTCCTTTTTAGAGAAAGCTTTCTAATCTAAATAGTATTCTATATCTATAAATAGATATAGATAAAAAAGAAATAGATGGTTATGAAAATTTCAACATCGCGTCGATTTTTCTGTTCAATTTAATTAGCAGCCATCGAAGTGGAGTGGAAACCCAAAGAGGGAAATGATCGCATTGGGAACAAGGGAAATATCTCCAGCCTACGATTCAACTAAAAAAGAGATATGGGAGAAAAGATTACTTCTTCTTTGGTAGATCAATCAATGCAGGGGGTCCAAGACTACTCGAAAAGAACGAATTGAAATCCGAGTAATGAACAACTACTTCATCTTTAAAGAGACGGTGTTACCACGTCTCGAAACCGTAAAATTAAATCAATTTTATGATTAGTTATTCGAGCCGGATGAGAGGAAACAATCGTGTCCGATTCTAAGGGGGGGAGGGTCACCACCCGACCTATCCCAATCTTTTTCTTGCTAGGCCCGTGGCCGAGAGGGCCAACCTCTTAAGATTGCGGGGTTTATTCAATTATGAAGACCGATCTTGGAGAAACACGCTTCCCGCTTTTTTTTCTACTCGAAATTATGAAACGCTTCAAGGTAACGAAATCGCCACCGGGGGGGATGCCGTCAGAAAAGGATTGACTGGTTTAGACCTGCAAAGTGTTATTGATCGTGCATATTTGGAGTGGCAGGCGCTGGCAAGGCAAAAGCCTGTTGGTAATGAATGGGAAGATCGAACAATTCAAAGGAGGAAAGACCTTCTGGTTAGACGGATGAAATTAGCCAAGGATTTCTTACGGACAAGTTTAAAACCAGAATGGATGGTTTTACATATCTTGCCAGTTCTTCCACCTGAATTGAGACCAATAGTTGAATCATATGAAGGTGAATTAGTTACTTCCGACCTTAATGAGCTTTATAGAAAGGTAATTCATCGAAATAATACTCTTGTTGAATTCTTATCGGGCAGCGAATTTACGCCGGAGGGATTAATCGTTTGTCAGAAGAGACTTATTCAAGAAGCTGTAGATGCTCTCATCGATAATGGTATACGTGGGCAACCAATGAGGGATATTAATAATAGACCCTACAAGTCATTTTCAGAGGTTATTGAGGGCAAAGAAGGACGATTTCGCGAGAATTTGCTCGGAAAGCGGGTCGACTACTCAGGTCGTTCTGTTATTGTCGTAGGACCATCCCTTTCATTACATCAATGTGGATTACCTCGAGAAATGTCAATCGAACTTTTTCAAATATTTGTAATTCGTAACTTGATTGGATGACATCTTGCTTGTAATCTGCGGTCAGCTAAAAGTATGATACGAAAAGGAGATCCCATTATATGGGAAGTTCTTCGAGAAGTTATGCGGGGTCACCCCATATTATTGAATCGGGCACCTACTTTGCATAGGCTAGGTATACAGGCATTTCAGCCCATCTTAATAGAAGGACGTGCTATTCGTTTGCATCCATTGGTTTGTGGGGGGTTTAATGCAGATCTTGACGGAGATCAGATGGCCGTTCATGTGCCCCTATCTCTTGAAGCTCAGATTGAAGCTCGTCTTCCGATGTTTTCGCACGTAAATCTGTTATCCCCTGCTACGGGCGATTCTGTATCTGTCCCGAGTCAAGACATGCTTCTCGGTCTTTATGTATTAACAATTGAGAATAAGCAAGGAGTTTATGGAAACAGGCATTCCGTTTTCGTGAGAGAGGGTGACGTCTATTCTGCCGAAATACCCAGTTTCGGTAGTTATTACGACATACTCAGGGCCAAGGAATCAAATCAAATCGATTTTTGTAACTTTTTGTGGCTTCGATGGGGATTGAATTTGGAAATGATTAGCTCGAAGATTCGCGAATTACCTATTGAATCTCAATATGAATCCTTGGGAACCTCTCTTCACCTCTATGATAATTACCAGATTAGAAAGTGTAGGAAGGGAGATATCTCAAGCATATATGTACTTACTACGGCTGGTCGTACTTTATTCAATCAACAATTAAAGGAAGCAATACAGGGTGTATCGACGGCTTCTTAGTCTACTACCCCGTATGCATCGGATATGATGACACGATACGAAGTGACCATATTTAGTTAACCGCACTAATGAAGAATGAAAAATCTTTTCAATCTAAATAAATATATTTAATAAATAATTAATAAATTACTTAAATTCAAATTATTGATTAATAATACTTAAATCTAAATTATTGTATCACAACATAAGTTGAGGTTTTTATAATGACGAATCAAATTGAGTTACCGTTCTGCAATAAAACAATGGATAGGGTTGCCATGAGGCGACTCATCAGCAAATTAATTGTTTGTTTTGGAATTGCATCTACAGCAAATATTTTGGATCAAGTTAAGATTTTGGGTTTTCAGCAAGCTACAAAAGCATCTATCTCACTGGGCATCGATGACCTTTTAGCAGTACCGTCCAGAGGATGGCTTGTACAAGACGCTGAGAAATAAGGTTACATGTCGGAGCATCATTACCGTTACGGGAGTTTGCATGCCGTGGAGAAGTTACGCCAATCAATTGAAGCCTGGTACGCCACAAGCGAATGTTCAAAGCGGGAAATGAATCCAAGTTTCAAAATGATCGACCCTTTAAATCCAGTCCACATGATGTCTTTTTCGGGGGCCCGAGGAAATATCTCTCAGGTACATCAGTTGCTTGGCATGCGAGGATTGATGTCAGATCCGCGGGGACAAGTAATCGATCTACCTATCCGAAGAAACCTCCGCGAAGGCTTATCACTGACAGAATATATCATTTCTTGTTACGGCGCCCGCAAAGGGGTTGTGGATACCGCCGTTCGAACCTCTGATGCCGGATACCTAACACGCAGGCTTGTTGAAGTGGTCCAACACATTGCGGTACGCAAAAAAGATTGCGAAACTAGCAAAAGTATTGCTTTGCTTAGTTTCATCGAGGGGAAACGAGAATCTATTGAAACAATATCATATCAAAAATTGATTGGACGCGTGTTGGCAGATAATGTCTACCGGGATGCCAGATGTGTTGCCACCCGTAATCAAGATATCAGTGATGGACTGGCTGGTAACTCAGTAGTATCGACGCAGCCAATATATGTGAGATCTCCTTTGACACGTAAAAGCATTTTCCGGATTTGTCAGTTGTGTTACGGTCGGAGTCTTGCTCATTACGATTTAGTAGAATTGGGGGAAGCCGTCGGTATCATTGCGGGTCAATCTATTGGAGAACCGGGAACTCAATTAACATCAAGAACTTTTCATACAGGTGGAGTATTTACGGGCGATATCGCAGAATACGTACGAATTCCTTTTAATGGACTTATTAATTTCGACGCGAGGTTGGCTTATCCCACACGTACGCGACATGGGCATCCTGCTTGGGTGTGTAAAAATGATCTATCTGTTTTTATCACGAGTTGTAGCGATGTACACAATTTTGTCATCCCAGCTCGAAGTCTACTTATGATTCGAAACGGTCAGTATGTTGAAGCGCAGCAAATTATCGCAGAAGTACGAGCCAAAGAATTTCCACTTAAGGAACGTATCCAAAAAGCTATCTATCCAAATCTAAACGGAGAAATTCACTGGAGTAAGTTTGTGTGGCATGTGCGCGACTGCATAAGCAGTCCTATTCGTATCGTACGCGAGGCGGGCCATATCCGGATTCTTTCAGGAGCTTCTAGTGAATCTGACGAAAACTATTTGTTTCATAAAGATCAGGATAGAGTCGACATTAAACGCAATCTTACTGAAATCAAAAGAAAGTGCAATTCTTCTAAGGGACTTGGCAAAAAGAGAATTGATGCTGCCAATTGCGAAAGTTCACAAAAGAGTATCCGAGAATTTGGAATCGATACAAAATATTTTTCAAGTTGGTCAAAACTTCCAATATCTAATTGTATTTTATCTAATATCAGGGTTAAGCGGTCCGGAAAAAATGAATCCGTTTCTCTCTGGTTGGAAAGGCAACAATCAGATCTCAATCAATCATGTTTTGTAAATGTTGATGTTCAATTAAACAGCATTTTAGATGAAAATGAGATTTTTGCAATCTATGAAAAATTTGAGCATCAAACTGATACTGCGGGGATTCTAATCTATGGCACCATAGAAGTTGAATCTATTGATGAGAAAATATTCATCTTCGGTGGTAAGTCGGAAGAGACGACTTCCGGCTCATGGTATAGAGTAGTTGGAGGGGGCAATTCCTTCCTAATTCCTGAAGAGACTTATACTATATATGAACCCCCATCATCTATTTTGATAACAAACAATACTATTATAGGAGAGGGCGAACGAATAACTGATACTATTAGTAGTAAAGTAGGTGGACTGATCCAAATCGATAAGCTGTTAACAAATAGTATTACAGTAAGAGTATTACCTGGATATATCTGTAATCTGGAAGCGGTAACTAATCTATCCATACAGAATATTAATCTAATAGAGCCAGGTAATTTGATTTCCAACGGAATCAAAGCCGGGGATTGGGTTTACTTACAATTGGTTACACTTTACGGGGAAAGAAAGACCTCTGTCCCAGCAAGATCGGTTGTCAAGTACGACGTATCTAAAGATTTTTTGGCGCAAGGGGTCTTCCGTATTGATAAACCGAAGACACAGAAATGCACGAACGCTCAAGCCCTTTTATGTATCTCTCATAGAAATGGTGAGAGAATCAAAAGGATTAATCACGAGACTACTCAATTAATTCGAACTTTTTTAGTGGCTAAGTGGCGAAGACACTCTCACGATACTTTTTCTGCCAAAAAGAACTACTTATCTCTCGCCAACGTGAAAATCAATAATCTATTTAATACTTTTATTCAGATTAATCTGTTAGCATCCCCCCCCGTACGAAGTCTCAGAGTCAGTCAGGTTTCCAATAAATTGGTGTCCGTCGACAAACCCTTTCTCGCTCAAATGAATTTCTCCGATGACGATAATGATTTAGTTTGCAAATATCAGAGCATTACTGTTTATTCGGTTCCAGAGCGTGATGGGTCTTTTCTAACTTTGTCACCTTTTGATTTTTATCGTAAAAACTCTTTTGCTTCTTCAAGCAATAACAGCTATGAAAAAATAGTTGGGGACTATTTATCGTGCTTAGAATTAGGTGTAGGCAGCTCAGCTGGGAGTTTGAAAAACGCTTTACCCAGTTTGAAATGCGAATCTTGTTCGGAAAAGTATCCGAATCTAAGTATTAGAGAGAGATCAATGAAATTCGAGAGATCGAGCTTTACCTGTTTCCAATCAGAAGTTGAAGAGGTAGGTCTAGTGGGGACTTCATACGCAATTTCTTATTCGTCTGTTCCCCCTCACTTGTTGCTAGGTGGAGAAGCCTCCCTCTGCATCAATTATTTTCTCGATCATTTGATAGATACGTATGCAACAGATACGTTGAAACATAGACGTCAGTATCTAATTGATGAGAATAGATTAGTATTGAAATGTTCTAGAAATCCTTTTTTTAATAGATTTTTGTTGGAAAATCCAATTCATTCGCCATCAGAATTCTTCATTCGGGGAATCCTGTCAATCAATTTAGGATTACTAATCAGTGGAAATCGGATCTTCTGTAGAAGTGGTGTATTTCTCAAGTCTGGTCAAGTCGTAGCCATTCACGAAGATTACTTACTAATCAGAACTGGTAAGACTATTCTGGCAAATCAGGGAGCAGCTCCTCATAAGATATCTGGAGACATTATCGGGGAGGGGGATACATTAATAACATTACCGTATGATAGGTTGAAGTCTGGAGACATCACCCAGGGTCTTCCGAAGGTTGAGCAGCTGCTGGAGTCTCGCTCTATTGCTCCTATTCCAGCAAAAATCGAAGATCTTTTCAGAAGATGGAATCGGGGTATTACAAGATTAATTGGGAACTTCTGGAGTCACTTTCTAAGTACTGGAACAAGTCTAGAACATTGCCAACTAATCTTAACCAATGAAATTCGAGAAGTTTACGAATCTCAGGGGGTACAAATATCCGACAAACATCTAGAAATTATTATTTGGCAACTGACATCAAGAGTTGTAGCATCGGAGGATGGGATAACCAATGTATTCTTTCCTGGGGAACTTGTTGAGTTATCACAGGCGGAGCGAATGAATCGTGTATTAAAGAGACCAATTTTATACGAACCTATTATACTGGGAATGACAAAGGCAGCCCTTAGTACGACTAGTTTTTTATCAGAGGCGAGTTTTCAAGAAACTACGCGAGTATTGGCCAAAGCTGCTCTCCGCGGTCGCATCGATCGGTTAAAAGGATTGAAGGAGAACGTTATTCTCGGAGACGCCGTCCCCGTTGGAACAGGTAGTCCAGAAATCGTTTGCCAATTAGAAGTTAATAAACGAAAGGGGTTCTATTTGACAATAAATAGAAATAGCAAGAACCCAATTTGGGGAACAAAACACGACTTATGTGGTTACCGCAAGGAGCAAAAAGTCGACCCCAATCTATTTATCCAAACGGGATTGAGTCGACCCCTCCCCCAGATTAATCTTGAAATGAGCTAAGGCGTGCTATTCAGTGACGTTTTTGTGTGTTTTAACTAACAAAATTGATCATCAGATTGTAATAATTTATCAAAGTTAGTTAAAATAGGACGAATTTATAGTTTTTTATAGTTAAGGAGAAAATGCAACAAAAAGATTGGAATATCGATTTGGAAGGAATGATGGCAGCCGGGATCCATTTTGGTCACCAAACCCAGAAATGGAATCCTAGGATGTCACCTTTTATATTTACAGAACGGAAGGGTGTTCATATTCTCGATCTCACTCAGACTGCTCGTCTTTTATCTGAAGCTTGTAATCTAGTATTTGATGCAGCAGCGGAGGGAAAGGAATTTTCAACGGTTGGTACAAAACATCAGGTAGCTGATTTGATAGCATCAGCCGCAACAAGATCTCAATGTCACTATGTGAATGAAAAATGGTTAGGAGGTACGTCAACAAACTGGTTCACCACAGAAATGCGTCTTCATAAGTTTCAATACTTACAAAACGAAGAAGATACGGGAGGGTTCGACTGACTTCCAAAGCAAGAGGCGGCGATTTTGAGAGCATAACTATCTAAATTGAAAAGATGTCTAGGTGGAATTCAATATATGTCAGATTTACCCGATATTGTGATAATTACTGATCAACACGAATAATCTATTGCCCCTAAAGAATGTATTATTTTAGGTATTCCCACAATTTGTGTTGTCGATACAGATTGTGATCCGGATCTTGTAGATATCCCAGTTCCCGGTAATGACGACGCGCGACCCTCAATCCGATGGATATTAGATAAATCAACAGTAGCTATTTGTGAAGGTCGTTCAAACTCAAAGTTCTTTGAGATAAATTAACAGACGGCAGAGTCGGGGCTGATAACTGCCTCGACAACTTTTGACAAAATAGTAAAAGATTTTTGGAGATATCGTCCAAATTCATCAAAAAAATAGCTTGCTCCTGTTACTTTGTAAAAATAAGAAAGAATTGTAGTGATTACCTTAAATATTTTGAATAAATTTCTCCATTGAGAGGGGGGTATTACGCACATAGAGCAACTGGGAATTTCTAAGATGGATGATCTGTATCAAGTATCGAGTGTAGAAGTAGGCTAACATTTTTATTGGCAAGTAGGAGCCTTTGAGGTTCATGCGCAGGTTCTTGTAACTTCCTGGATCGTTATCGCCCTGTTATTGGCTTTACCTATTATAGGTGCCAGAAATCTACAAACCATACCGACGGGTAGCCAGAATTTTATTGAGTATGTTCTCGAATTTATTAGGGATTTAACTAGGACCCAGATGGGGGAAGAGGAATACCGTTCCTGGGTTCCATTTATTGGAACGATGTTTCCATTCATTTTTGTTTCCAACTGGTCTGGTGCTTTGTTTCCTTGGCGAATTGTTCAGTTACCCCACGGAGAGTTGGCTGCACCTACCAACGATATCAACACGACTGTTGCGTTAGCCTTGCTTACATCAGTAGCACATTTTTATGCGGGTTTACAAAAGAGGGGTTTCAGCTATTTTGGTAAGTATATCCAGCCAACTCCGGTACTGCTACCTATCAATATTTTGGAAGATTTTACCAAACCTCTATCGCTTAGTTTTCGACTCTTTGGAAATATTTTAGCCGACGAGTTGGTAGTAGCTGTCCCCGTCTCCCCAGTACCTTTAATTGTTCCTGTACCCATGATGCCTTTGGGGTTATTTACAAGTGCCATACAGGCTTTGATTTTTGCTACTTCAGCTGCAGCTTATATTGGAGAATCCACGGAGGGCCATCACTAATTCAGTTGGAATGATTCATTCCGAAAGACTATGATAATCAAACAATAATCTATTTGAGAAGCATTCATTGGATCGTCGTGGTGAAAAAGCTGTTTCTGTGGTATCATGCTACAGCAGTACGAGACCCTTGTTGTTTTTCCCTCCACTCCGAATAGTAATAATAAATAGGGGGGGGGGTAAAAATTTCTGTATGGCTTTCCTAATTTAATGAAATCAATTTAAGATTTTGAAAAAAGAAAAGAGTAGAAAAAGAAATAGTGATTCGCATCGCCAAACTCAAATTAACAAGAAAAAGAATATCTATCTTTATACAATATGTTAGGTAAGTAATTTATGCCGTTTTTTCGCTCCCCATTTGGATCTCGGCTACATGTACGTATGTCACAGTATATCAAATGAATTGGTTAGATCTTACTTGCACTAAACTTAGAATGGGCATGCTTTACTAGATACTATTTAGTACTACCAAATACTTAAATGTTTCTGATCCAATTGTATTAAATTAAGCAAGAAGTCAAATAAGAAACAGATACGCTCTTTTCGTACTTTATTACTGTTTTTAATCCAACATTAAGTTAAGTATACGCCATATTACATCACTAATTTTGATCAGATTCATGTAGAATTGATTTTTGGATTACCATTTATTAGAAACTCGTTGTTGCGACGATCTTATTTAGCACCCAACGAAACAATATTGATTGATGTAAATAAATTAGGAGGAGACTAATACGAATCCATTGATTTCTGCCGCTTCTGTTATTGCTGCTGGGTTAGCTGTAGGCCTCGCCTCAATCGGACCCGGTGTTGGCCAGGGCACTGCGGCAGGTCAGGCAGTCGAGGGTATTGCGAGACAGCCAGAAGCAGAAGGCAAGATACGAGGTACTTTATTATTGAGTTTGGCTTTCATGGAAGCTTTGACAATTTACGGGTTAGTTGTAGCTCCAGCTCCGTTATTTGCAAATCCATTTGTTTAACTTATTTGAAATAGTAGGTAGTTTGTTGCACCTTTACCCCTCCCTTCCCCAAACTATTTTCAAATCGGTGGTGAACCCATAATTTGGAGGGAGGGGCCTAGCAGTAAATTGCTGCTCCATTTACCCAACTGAGTCCCCGCCGCGTTTCTCTGTAAATTCTCTCCCTATACCAACCGGAAAGTTTCAACAGATGATGGGGTAAACTACTACAAGTTACAAGTTGATAAAAAAAGATATTGGTTCCATCACAGCTTTCCTCTGATTTCTCGAAATTCGAGGCTTGTCACTTTCTACCAGGCCGGACCAGAGGTTGTTCAAATTTTGCAAAACTTTCCAGGAGGGAAGGGACTATGAGAAGTGTAAGTGAGATCGCTACTCCCTCAAGTGATTGGGCTTTTGCCGCAAGTATTGGTTTAAATACCAATATTTTGGAGATAAACTTAATTAACTTAATTTTAGTACTAGGTATATTATTTTATTATGGAAAGGGGGTGTGTGCGAGTCGTATAGCCGAGTGGGAGAACTGTTTTCCTCAGTTGCACCCAAAGGTGCAAAACCCCGACGAATTCCTTGTAAATAGAGATTATGCAAGAACTGAAGCATTTCGTGTAATCGATGAAGCTTTCAATCCTGTTCACCGATTTCCGGGGCTGTCGTCAATATGGTTAAAGCTAAATTGCTTAAAGTCTTAGCAAAATTAGGGTTCTCTTTCCCCTACTGCGTAAGCCAAATCGCGATTCGAATCGTATTATTCCCTATATTTGAGTCTATTCGGTATAAGATGCCCATATTAAGAATACTTCGACTTGTAGAACCTATCGGAGTAGATACCTACACTTATGTAGGTAAAATATATATATAGATAGATGTTGGAGTTGATTTAGCTCAATCTCCTTCAATTTGCTGAATAGACAACCCATACAAGATGAATACTACTCGGAAGAAGCGGCTCTCAATTAATTAATAATTATCTGGGAGAGTCCTCAATCTTTCTCCCTATTCAAATATTGATTAGTCTATCTAAGTATCGAATAGATGAATCTTTTTAGTCAATGGGAAAAAGAAGGAAGACGAGCCCGCGTTCGAAAATAATGTCTATCTAATCTTATCAAATTTTTGGTAAAAACGGGCAGGAAAGCCGAATGGGTCAAAAAATCCACGTTCGGTTTGGGAAGAGATCACCAGCCTCCGAGAATCGGAGATCCGTAATCCACTTTCATTGATCAATTTTTTAGACAATCGCGAAAGAACAATTTTGAATACAATTAGGGATGCGGAAGAGCGTCATAAAGAAGCTTCTAATAAACTTCAGAAAGCTCGTATTCGCCTGCAGCAAGCAAAAGTTAAAGCGGATGAAATCCGAATCAATGGACTTACGCAGATGGACAGAGAACAACGAGATCTCGTCGATGCAGCTGACGAAGATTTAAAGGGATTGGAGGATAGTAAAAATTATGCGATTCGTTTCGAGAAGCAACGCGCTATTGAGCAGGTTCGGCGGCAAGTTTCTAGACTAGCATCCGAAAGGGCTCTAGAAACTCTAAATACCCGTTTGGATAATCAACTGCACTTGCGAATGATTGATTATCACATTGGTTTATTTAGAGCCATGAATAACAAGTCCAACTAATTCCAAATTCCTACTAGTTTTCATCTCATTATGAAACGGGTTTTATTCTTAATCTTTTTCCTTCCAGTAATATTTTTTGGCAAAAATGGTAATAAACATTCGACCTGACGAAATTAGCAGCATCATTCGCAAGCAAATTGAAGGGTATGTCCCGGAAGTGAAAGTTGTTAACATTGGTACTGTACTTTAAGTCGGAGATGGGATCGCTCGTGTTCATGGACTCAACAAAGTAATGGCTGGTGAATCGGTGGAATCTGAGGATGGTACAGCAGGGATTGCTCTGAATCTGGAATCTGATAATGTTGGGGCCGTACTGACGGGTGATGGTTTGACCATACAAGAGGGAAGCTCTGTAAAAGCGACGGGAAAGATTGCCCAAATACCGGTTAGCGACTCGTTTCTAGGCCGTGTTGTAAACGCCTTGGCCCAACCTATTGATGGGAGGGGTCAAATCCCAGCTTCCGAGTTTAGGTCGATTGAATCCCCCGCTCCAGGAATTATTTCGAGACGCTCGGTATACGAACCTTTACAAACAGGTCTTATTGCTATTGATTCCATGATTCCTATAGGTCGTGGTCAACGGGAGTTGATTATTGGCGACAGACAGACTGGTAAAACAGCAGTAGCTACAGATACAATTTTGAATCAGAAAGGTCAAAATGTTATATGTGTTTATGTAGCTATTGGTCAAAAAGCTTCTTCTGTGGCTCAGGTAGTGGACACTTTTCAAGATCGTGGTGCCATGGAATATACCATCGTAGTATCGGAAACCGCTAATTCTCCAGCCACTCTGCAATATCTTGCTCCTTATACGGGAGCGGCTTTGGCCGAATATTTCATGTATCGCAAACAGCATACCCTGATTATCTACGACGATCTATCTAAACAAGCTCAAGCTTACCGACAAATGTCTTTGCTATTAAGGAGACCACCTGGGCGAGAAGCATATCCAGGAGATGTTTTTTATCTACATTCTCGTCTTTTAGAGAGAGCAGCTAAGTTAAGCCTTCAATTGGGAGAAGGTAGCATGACAGCTTTACCTATCGTTGAAACCCAAGCGGGAGATGTTTCAGCCTACATTCCTACCAATGTTATTTCTATTACCGATGGATAAATATTTTTGTCAGCGGATCTATTTAACGCTGGAATTCGACCAGCCATAAATGTGGGTATTTCTGTATCTAGAGTTGGCTCCGCAGCTCAAATAAAAGCTATGAAACAAGTGGCTGGCAAATTGAAATTGGAATTGGCACAATTTGCAGAATTGGAAGCTTTTGCACAATTTGCTTCTGATCTTGATAAAACTACTCAAAATCAATTAGCTAGGGGTCAGCGATTACGCGAATTGCTTAAGCAATCTCAATCAGCCCCATTATCAGTAGAAGAGCAGGTTGCTACTATTTATACTGGAGTCAACGGATATTTGGATGTACCAGAAGTTGAACAAGTTAAACGGTTTTTGGTTCAGCTACGGGAGTATGTAATAACAAACAAACCTGAATTTGGTGAAATTACTCGTTCCACAAAAGTATTTACAGAACAAGCGGAAACACTTTTGAAGGAAGCTATTAAGGAGTCAACAGAAATTTTTACATTGCAAGAGAAGTAGGTAATACGGTTGCAAATTTTACCCGGGGAATAAAGTAACCCTCATGCTTCATCCAATTGTTCTCACTTTATCTACGCCGATACAATGACCTCAAGCAGGGAATTACGCCCAATAGGAGTTGAACCTATACTTAAGGTTTAGAAGACCTCTGTCCTATCCATTAGACGATGGGCGCTCTTTTCTTTTTTACTCCTATTGGTTAATCATGAATAAGTTGATCATGAATACGACAGAGCATTAGTTAGCAAATCGTGAACAAGCAAGAGCTTTAGTTTGTTCACGACGCAATTTATGAGTGAAGAGTTTAATTTCACCGGGGTTCCGGTATTCTTGGTATCATATCACTAGCGGGTAGCGGGAATCGAACCCGCATCAGTAGCTTGGAAGGCTAAAGGTTATAGTCGACGACGACAAACGTACATTACGTCGCTAATCCAGAACCGAACATGGAAGTTTCCGCCCATTCGGCTCCTTTATGGAGATAAAGGAAGGCTAAATAGTAAAAAACTGGGGAATTTTTGCTTAGCGAAATCTAACAATAAAAAGAGAAATGGGTGAATCGTCTTCCCCGCTTTATTTAAAAGAAGAAAGAGCCTATTTCAAAATTCTTTTTATGAGGATCAAGTTTTCCTCTCCATATTGGAGAAAGTCGGGGCTTCCTCTTTTCTTTTGTTTAAAGAGGCAAGAGAACCGACTCAACTTAATTAAGCGTCATCCATAAAATCTATGTCAGTCTTGCTTACGTTTTGGTCGTATAGCATGAATATACTTCTTAGATGATCCTAAGAAAAAAAAGAAGAAGATTAGTTTCATCAATTCTTCTTCTCTGTTTACTTCGTTCTTTATTTTTACTCCCAAAAATCTTTAGGAAAATATCTCCCACCGAGTCAAAAAAGTTTTACTTCTTAAGTAAAGAAGTGCTTGACTTGATAATCTTGATAAACCAAGATCAATCTATTTAGAACTTTCGAGCTTGGATTTTTTCTTTTCCAAGGTTCAGTGACGATAAGACAAATATTTTAGATGTCTACCCATAGATTTTTCATCTTTCCTCCTTTTGGAGGTGTCCAAAGTCTTTTGCATACCAAAAAGATTCCGCTTCGTTACTAAGCAGTACGGCTTTTGAAGTACAAGAGTGACGGGAATGGTTCATCTTTTCCATACCATAAACTAGTAAGGAAAAATAGATATACTTTACGTAAAAATGAAGCTTTTCACTTTAGTTAAGATTCCATTTGAAAGATCCTTTAACTAGTAGGACCAATGTGAGACGAGTCACACTTTTACCACTAAACTATACCCGCTATGATACTATAGTATTATACAAGCTATCTGTATATTGGCAAGGCGTTCCAGGCGCACTTACATTTGGTTGTAGGGGGAGCCCCCCCCCCCCTACTACTTATTTTTGTATATCTCCTGTATAGAAGCTGCTATTCATTTTATATTTGCGCTGCCCACATCACAAATTACCCTTTTGAGCTGCCGATAGTGCAATTACTAATGGTCCCGATGTAACTACTAATGCCAAGATAGCAAGTTGCGCAATTGTTTCTAAATTCATTATCCCTCCTTCGTTTTCCACAAATTTATCTTGATACTAAGAAATTCTTTAAAAGATTAAACATATCTATTTAGTTAATCTATTCTTCCACTTATGAAGAAAAATGGGGGGGTGAGATAAACCTCCTGGCATCAATTTCATAAAGTGAAATTAGTTTGATTTAAGTTTCGGAATCAAATCTGAGAATTTTAGCTAAGCTAAAAAATATTGAATCTATTTTGGTTGAGATTTTCCGCCTGCACTCAATATATTTAGCTATGAATTAATTCTTCTTATATCACATATTAGAAATAAGGGGGAGTTGGTAAAAAGAAAACAAAAGGGAAAATTTTTACGCGTAACTCATAAGTAGGCCGGAATTTGACTCTTATGCGGGCAAGGTCATCCTTTCTACAAATTGTACTGTAAGTTGTAGGCATAGACTTACAACCCGACTTCGTGTTAAAATTAAACGAGAGAGCAAATACATCTTTAGTTGCTTGGAGAGATGGCCGAGGGGTTTAAAGCGTCGGATTGCTAATCCGTCGTACAACTCATATGTACCGAGGGTTCGAATCCCTCTCTCTCCCTGATTAATTGAAAAATTGATCTCGATGAGACAACTAAGGCAATGCTTTCTATCTAATCCCTACGTCCGGGGTTTCGTCCAGGATCATTTGATAAAAATCCAAAAACAAAGAGAGAAACAAAGAAGATCACTACTGCATAGACAAATAGTTTGAGGGTAAGCATGACAACATCTCCGTTTTTTTAACTTGGGGTAAAATAGAACAGAACGACTTTGTTCTGAAATAACTTTTTATTCTATCTGTTATATCTGCACGGACATATGAATATGACTGATACTTCCAACTGAAAAAAAAAAAAGAAGAAAGAGATATCTTTATGAAATATTAATTAATCCAATTCATGATATGCATTTTCTACATAATTCCTTTTTTTCTTCTACTAGGTGGGAAGACGATTTTCATAAAAATGGAATCTGTTAAAAATTTGATGTTTGTTAATATTAAGTAAACCGTGGGGATCCAACACCATTTTTCTAGATAGAGTTGAAAGGCTATGTTGATATCCACATCTCCGATCGCAGATGCCATAACCGGATGAGAGACTTGCCACTTATCAAAATTCGATTTTTGCTTAAATTGCAGTGACTCCTCTACTTCATGTTCCAATTTCAACTGTTTGACAACTCCTTTTTGCTTCTTGATAAGGGACGAGGCATTCCGAAACTGAGCAACCCATAGTACTTCTTATCGAAAGCTAACTGCGGCTTGCCAAACAAAAGCTAGAAGAAGGAAAAACACCGGTATTACTGGCATTACATCCACAATTGGATCAAAGATTGCATAAGCTTCAGGTAATTTGGCAAAACAAGTGCCATCAAGTTGAATATAATTTTCTAGACAGATGTCATATAAAACTGTCATCTTCACTCTCCAGTGATGTAACAAATCATTTTTTTTCCGACATGGTCGCCCATCACTTTCAATTGGTTGACCCGTCGGGTATATATTGTTATATGTTCTTTCTCTCATTTGAACAGTTAGGGTTTCTCAAATTGATACTTTATTAGATTAGAATGATATCTTAATTCATTTTTGTTAACCATTCTATTTTAGCTTGATCTTTTAATCAGTAGTTTTCAATTCATCCAATCTCTTTTGCTTTTGTTCTTTTGCAGCCAGGCGGATAACTAAAAAGGCCGGTTGACAGGAAACCCAAAGTATGAGATATTCATCATACCAATCATTTGTGGGGCGTGGCCAAGCGGTAAGGCAACGGGTTTTGGTCCCGTCACTCGGAGGTTCGAATCCTTCCGTCCCAGATCTTCTTTTGAAGGAAAAAAAGATCTACCGCATTTTTACATACTAGAAGTTGAAGAATTCAGAATTCTTATTTGTGGCTTCAATTCGCTATCTAATCTCTCCCTCAATAGACTCTATGTTATAGTTTTTCTCGATGGATCTCCCAGTTTATATTATGATGATAAGCCACATATAGCAATAGATCCCCTTTATGATGTAAAGCAATAAAATGATACCAAAATTAAATTATGAAATTAGCTTATTGGATGTATGCTGGACCCGCCCATATAGGTACTTTACGAGTAGCTAGTTCTTTCAAGAACGTACATGCTATCATGCATGCCCCTTTAGGAGATGACTACTTCAACGTAATGCGCTCTACGTCGGAGAGGGAAAGGGATTTCACCCCAGTAACTGCTAGTGTAGTGGATCGCCACGTATTAGCACGTGGGTCTCAAGAGAAGGTTATAAATAACATAAGCCGAAAAGATGAGGAATAACATCCTGACCTAATTATTTTGACACCTACGTGCACTTCTAGTATTTTACAGGAGGATCTACAAAATTTTGTAGATCGAGCTTCTTTGTGTTCTGAGTCGGATGTAATTCTTGCGGATGTTAATTATCACTGAGTTAATGAGCTTCAAGCGGCAGATAGAACCCTGGAACAAATAGTTCGATTTTACTTGGATAGGGCTCGCAAACGAAGTACCTTGGACCGATCTGTAACAAACACACCTTCAGCAAATATTATAGGAATTTTTACTCCAGGCTTTCATAATCAACACGACTGTCGTGAATTAAAACGTTTACTTGGAGAATTGGGAATTGCAGTCAATCAAGTAATTCCAGAGGGGGGATATCTCAAATATTTGAAGGATTTGCCAAGAGCTTGGTTTAATATAGTCCCTTATCGCGAAGTAGGTTTGATGACAGCGACTCTTTTAGAAAAAGAGTATGGGATGCCGTACATATCTATAACTCCCATGGGGATTTCAAACACAGCCGATTTTATTGCACAGATCGGAAAGCTTGTGAATGTGTGGGCTTACGCGCTCTCAGAGAAGAGACTTAACTATAAATTATATGTTGATAACCAAACTAAATTTGTTTCCCAAGCAGCTTGGTTTTCAAAGTCTATTGATTGTCAAAATTTGGCTGGAAAAGAAGCAGCAATCTTTGGCGATGCAACTCATGCAGCCTTAATTACTAAAATACTTGTTAAAGAAATGGGAATTCGTGTAAGTTGCTCAGGCACGTATTGCAAGCATGATGCAGAACGGTTTAATGAGCAAGTTCAAGGTTTATGTAGTGAAATAGTAGTAACGGAAGATCATACCGAAGTTGGAGATACGATAGCCCGTATTGAACCTTCTGCCATATTTGGAACGCAAATGGAACGTCATATTGGCAAACGTATTGATATTCCGTGCGGGGTTATTTCTTCACCAGTTCATATTCAGAATTCTCCTTTGGGATACCGACCCTTTCTAGGTTATGAAGGCACCAATCAAATAGCTGATTTAATCTATAACTCATTTCATTTAGGTATGGAAGATCATTTACCGGATGTGTTCGGGGGGCACGACACCAAGGGTGTAAGCACCAAGTCTTTATCAACAGATAGAAGCGATATTAATTGGACCCCCGAAGCTGAGTCGGAACCAAATAGAATTCCCGGATTCGTGAGGGGAAAAATCAAAAAAAATACCGAAGTTTTTGCAAAGCAAAACAATATTCCAGAAATTACAATTGATGCGACGTATGCAGCTAAAGAGAAATCAAGCCCTTAATTTGATAGACTGTACAGATACTAATTTGGGGTAAGCTCTAGTCTGCTTAACTTCATTTGCGTCAGAAAGTTTGCACAATAGATATACTCGCTCGAGCAATAAGTATTTAACAAGAAAATAATTCTTGATTTTTAGATATTATGATAAAACCTTGCCTGAAGCAACATGATAAGAAGCAACGTTTGACTCGAACATCGAGATCATTTTCACGGATTTTTCTATTTCTTAGTTCCATTCAAAGGGTGGGATGTTTCCCACTATTTGTTTAAAACCATTACCCAATGAAACTTAAAGAATATCTACATATTTAAATCTATCTATTTTCTTGAGAGAAGTTCTATCTATGGTTATTGGCAAGAAATAGCGCAATAAAGCCTCATTAGTCTGTTACCTTGTATTTTTTTTTGACCAGGGATTTCAATTTGAATTTAAGTTATGTTGGCTTATTCTTCTACTGTTCAGCTGATTCAACCACTATATGTTGATTGATCTCTATTTCGTCTATAGTATCTAACAGGTATAGAAAAAACTTATTCAATGAATCTCCTCTTTCTTTTTAGGGGTTGGTAGAGATCGGTTCTATTGTTACCAACTCTCAATTTGTAAAAGCCTCCGGAATTAGGCCTGAATCTAAGATTGATCTATGAATAGGGGGATATCTAATAGGGGGATATCTAATATCTAGTTGAACTCATTGATTAGCGGGTAAATAAAGAATAGAAAGAGGAGAGGGGGCAAGTTTGTTTTTCTATTCATCTTACCTATTTACTTTAGAATAATTAAGAATAATTATTATTCCAAAAGCATAAATCGTGAGAAGATAATTCAATAAATGGAACAATGTCTGCATCAATACGAGTTGGAAGTATTCTTTTCCAATTGGATAGAGTATTGATTCGTGCAGTTGAAGTTGTGTTCTAAGCCGTACGAATTCAAAAGTTCATATATGCATCTACTTATCAAGATAGGTTACTTACTAAATAGTTGCAATTGATTCCCAATCTTGGCGAGAGTAGGATAAATGCATTTAGGAGATTGGTTTCTACAACCCCCATAAGGAGCAAATCCAATTGGATCTCTACACTTTTGTTTCTCTACTTAAATAAGTAGTTCAATCAACAGCGATGTTTATGATATTTTGAAAGGGGAAAGGTATTTGAACAAATCGGAATTAACCTATAATTAAAAATTGAATTTTAGGAGAATTTAATGGGCCTAGTTTATAGATCTTTCCAGGTGCTTTTGTATTATCCCTCTTTTTTACTTATACTCTATATCTATGCCGTATTTGTCATTCCCTTAAGAAGTAGAATATCTCGAAGGGATTACTGGTTTTCTATAAAAACCTCTTTTGAAAAGAGTGATATCGGACACATTTTTACGGGAGTGATGAAAAATTGGAAAGGCGAGGGGGGGGGCACAAGTAGCTCAAATCAGTAGTAACTTATTATCGGAACAAACTTGTCCCAATTCAACCTGTGGTTAAGCGTTAACCGGATACTTAATTTTAGTCAAACCTGCTCTTCCTATCATTTATTAAAACTTTGTATCGAAGGGTGGTTGCCGCTCAGTATGTTACCAAGGATCAAATCGGAAAATATTTTCTTTAAATGACTACTTTCTCAGCGTGAAACCCGAACTAGTAACTACTTATTAGTTCGGGTTTCACGCTGTTCGATGAAACGAATGATTCATCATTTTTACGTACAATGGTTAACTAATTGTAGTTTTATGTCTCTTTTACTCATATAGTAAAAACTTAATTATTAATATATTGAATCCTTTGTTTCGAAAAACAAAAAGAATTATTACGAAATATAGTAATGGTTAGGAGTTACTGTGATGAGAATAGCTTCTGGATCCCCTCTTAGATTTGATGCATTACAGAGAATTGAAGGTATTATCTTTAACAAAGATTGCTTTCCATATCTACTTCTCTTCTTATTTAGAGATAATTTTTACTCAGTTGCTTGTAAGTCTTTTTTAGATAGGCAAGATGTAGGTTTAATACTCAAGGCCTGTAGTGCAGTCGCAACAAAGCGTTTAATTGATAGCATGCGTTACCAAAATTATTCAGAGATTTTTTATTCAGAATTTGTTCGAAAATGAAGTATTCATTTTAATGTAGATCTGTATCTCCACGTACTTTTACAGACAATATGTCTAATTATGGGAATACCTCGTTTGTGTCAGCTAGCTGCCGAAACAAATAATAACTTGAAAATTTCACAATCTATTCATTCACTTTTTTTATTTTTTGAGGATAGGCTACCAAAGTCTAGCCACATTTTAGATATTGAGATGTCACAGAATATTCATCTAGAAACTCTGGTTCGCCTGCTTCGTCGACGAATTGGAGATGTCGCACTTTTACATCTATTAAGGATAGGTTTTCACGCATACAAAACTTCGTATGGAAAATTTATTCAATTTCGGTTTTGGAAACAGAAAGAACCGACAAATTTTGATCTGTTACTTCAAAATTTTTACACTTACGAGATTGATTCGATATCGTTAATTTTATGGATGCAAAAGCATCAGTTTCAGGCAAGATATGACGCATATACGGATACAAAAAATATTAATATAAAAAGGTTTTGTCTTTCCAAATCTAATTATCAATTAGATAAAATAGGTATCAAACAATACCTTATTCGAAGCTTTTGTATCCACTTCGGGAGATATAGAAATAAATCTTTTATAGCTTTTCACGGAGCTCGCTATTTTGTAAAAAGGTGGATTCATTATATTTTTATTCTTCTCAGATCTCATTTTAATTATCCACCTGAATTTATCCAAATACGTATCAATTTGTTATCTACCAGTTGTGCTTTCTTCTTGGGTTACATTTCAACTATTCAGTCAGTGTCAAAAAACGTTCAAATTGAAACCACGCTGGGCTCTTGCAGCAGTATTTCAAGTGGGAGAAAGATTTATCCCAGACTTCCAATTTTACTACTAGTTAAACTTTTACAAAAAGAGAAGTTCTGCAGTAGTATAGGACGTCCAATTAGTAAATCAGCCTGGGTTGTGTTAACAGATGACGATATCTTGAACAGATTTGGAAGAATTTGGAATATTTTCTCTTTGTATTACAGTGCTGCAATAAATCCAGATGGATTGCGTAGATTGCGATATATACTACGGCTTTCATGTGATAGTACGTTAGCAAGTAAACATAAAAGTACGATACGTTTTCTCCGACGTAGGTTTGACCTAGAACTACCAAAAGTGGTTCATGCTTATAGCAAGTTCAACTCTTTAAAAATAAATGAAAGGGTTTGGCATTTAAGCTTAATTCGATCTGTTGCATTAACACTTATTCCGTTAACAATACAGGTCTAATGGATCAAATAAAATTTGTTAATGACTTGCTTGATTGAATGAAAAAAAGATGGGGATGTATCGCTATTGCGGTTTATATAGTCACATAGATATGAAAGTACTTAACTTGTTAATTTCGTTTCTAAATCTATATGATGGAAGGTTACTCAATCTCAAATATTATTCTGATTTTTATTATGAATTACACCAATTTTACTCTCTTAGATCTATTTCT